TTATGCAGTATCAAAGATTATTTATGACAAGAAATGAAGCAGCTAAAAAATAAAAAAAAAATATATAGATATATATTTGTTCTGCTTTTTTTTCCCCCAATGAGCCTTTAGGGCTCTACTCCCAAAGCAATTGTAAAGGCTAAAATCTTTGTCAGTTCTTTTACGCTTATGCTTTTGGTGGCGAGTGGTGAAGGGCTCGAACGTACGAATCGTTCGGCCCTAAGGTGCCAAAAATCTAGATTTTTTGGGCGCAGCCCTATTCGCAAAGCCAATAGGGTGCAGCCAAAATATATTTTTTTTCCCAAAAAATCTCAGCACCAAAAAATTAAAAGACAAATAAGATTAAAAACGCCATCATTAAGGCAAACAAAGCAATAGCTTCTGTTAAAGCGAAACCTAAAATGGCATAACCAAATAATTGCTTAGCCAATGATGGATTTCGCGCAACAGAATGAGGTTGGATAGGGGGTTTATTTTCATATCGCCCTTCACAGCAATAAGAAGGTACCTATGATGCGCGACTCCCCCCCCCCTGATAGAACCGTACGTGATAGTTACCCATCATACGGCTCCTCTTTTTTCATATCTTACGTGATTTCTTTATTTTTTTCTTTCTATAAAATATTTGCGACCTGAAGACTCACGTACGCTTGGCGAGTGTAGCCAGAGAATAACGCGGCAGCAAGGGCGCAACATATATATTGCTGCGCCCCTTCTTAGACTTTTTTAGTTTAATGAGCTTTTAGTCCGGGCAGCATTGCTTTGTTCTCGTAATGAGCTTGTGTCTTTGCTTTCGATATAGCGATAGCTTTTTTATACTTTGGATTTGGGGTTCTTGTTCAGGTAAATATTGCAAAGTATTAGTGATATGGCACAACCTTGTGGGGCTTCCGCTTCAGGCGGGGGTTCCTACTGAGTTAACAAAAAAAAAGGTATATCTGCTGTGGCCTTTGCCTTGAAATAACTTCAATATCCACCAAAGGAATGAAGACTAATACGGTGCCGGTCGATTGTGTCATAACACTTTCTAATGTAAATTCCAGTAACCACGAGATTGCCGCCCAAGTTCTTTTCGATTTCCTTGAGTGTCGTAACTCCCGTGCGAGACGCAATACATTTAAGGAATTGCGGCCTTCGAGAGTAATATGTATTGCCTTCGGTACAATATGATCTTTCGGGTTCCCTATGGGTTTTCTAACACGCAGCTGAAAAGAAAAAAAAATTTAAATTTTTTACGGACTATCTTAGGCTTTCTGGAACAATTCTAGGCTAATACCTTCCAGTGTTTTCATTGTTGGGTCCCATCCCCTTATCTGAGTTAGATTTCAGCTTATCTTAAGCTGCTATGAGTACGTTTAAGTTCGATATTATCTCCGTCAGGTTCTCATATTTACTTTCTATTAGGTTCACGCGTAAGATTGAATAATTTTACCGGGCAAGCAGCAAAAAAAATATATTTTTTTTCGCTTTTTCCTGGTAAAAAGCCAGAACTACATTCCTCGCCAGAGAAAAAATATAGACCTGTGGCCTTTTCTGTGGTAGGTTTTCTATTCATCCCCGAATGTATATCTCTGTCACCAGGATTACCATCCTTGTAGCTGTCATCTTTGTCGACCCGCCCAGCCTGTTCAGTGCTTTCTAAGCCTAACCGACGTTAGTCGGCGACCACAGGTCGTTCATTCCCCCCCTAGGGGCTCCCTTTCACTGTCGATTCTCAGTATACTCAAGTAAGGGCGGCAACCTGTGATGAGAATAATCCCCCCTAGTTTCTAAGAGCGGCTATTGTCGAGATTCGTCCGCCTACACTAAACAAGCCACTTCCCTGACTCCGCGGCATTGCCAGCTCTTTATGAGTTGGCGGGAGTTGGATTACTGCCCAAGGCCCCAGCAGAACGCAAAGCGTCATCGGGTTTCAGATGCGAAGCTCCGCACATCGAAGAATTCCGATAGGGTGCTTTTCTCCCCCCGGTCAGAACCACACGTGCAAGTTTCTTCGCATGTGGCTCGTCCATGGCAAAATTTTTCAGCTTTTGCGGCTTCTTGCCGTATAAGCACTACTAGTCCTCTCTGCACTGGGGCACACGGCTACTATACGATTCCATCCCTCCTCTTCCGCGTGCACCTCATAACTATGGCATTTGCAGCATAGTGTGATCTAGTTTCTAGATTTGGCTATGGCTACCTTAACAAGAGCCTTTGGTCCTTAGGTCTTAAATGATGTAGTGCAAGCTGGTTTGTGATACTGCACAAGTCGGATTCATCCGTGTATTGTGAGTAATCTGCCCGGTTGTAGCCACGCTTCACCCCATAATAAGGCTTTTTGAGTGTAGTTATCTCACTAAGTAAAGTGGGGCTTTGATTTTATGTGAAAGTTTTTTAGATTTTTCGGAGAAGTGAGGAGTATAGTGACACTACCTTCTGCCTTTTTTTGTGATCTGCAGGTTCGGACCAAATTTGTAGAAAGCAGCCCCGGCCGGCTGTAGGCTATGCTATCTAGCTAAAGCTAGAGCGCAGGAGGCGCCACCGGTCTGCTGCGCCTTTATTGGCCTTAGTTCTAGTAGTTGCTTTCGCTGATTCGCACTACCGCTTACAGACGCGGGCATGCCCGCGTCTGTAAGCGGTAGTGCATTACCATTTACAGCCCTTTCCCCAAGATTTTTCACGTTACGGGCATTGTCGCATGCGCAACTTGCTTTGCCCAGTGTATCCTTCGGAGTACTTATGGCTGATCTGTCACCCATTTCTTTTTAGTTTATACCTCGGCTCTTTGGCTGGCATGTACCCAAGTGTTAACCTTAAAGGGTACATTGGGGTGATCCCTCGCTTTCACGTTTGGGTGCTTGCTCGTGGTTTAGGTTATTGAGCGGTTTTTTATGCTCCTTGCAGTTTCCCCCGGAGGGTTGTTCGCACCAAGAATTTAGTTGGGCCTTGGAGCCTTCCGGGCCACCTTTGTTGGAAGGGGTAACGCTTGACCCTGACGCACTCGTGATAACCGTGCCACGAAACTTGACCAGGCCCCATGCTATGGTTCCCTGCGGTCTGTTTCCGCTACGGGTTAGGGGACCGCCCAGGCGATAATCTATTAACCTTCGCTGATCCAAACGCGCTCTAGCGAGGCGCACACTAAATACGTTTCCAATACCTACAGCAGCTCCTGCTAAAGCAATGGTAGCTGCTCCTGCTCCAATGTTAACCTAAGCCACTCTATTGCTGACGCAGCTCGGCTTCCGAACCGTACGTGAGCCTACGGCCTCATACGGCTCTTCTCATAATGTTTGTATCTTCGAGAGTTTTGGCCATGTAAAAGAAAATTTTCTCAATTGAACGTTTGCATAAATGTCCTGCTTGCCCTCCGCTTTTTTTAAGACTAATATGATCCACTTCTAAAAGAATCCTGGCATCCATATCCTTTGGGCTTCCCTTCACCTTCAAGAGCCTAAGCGCGTGTCTTAAAAAATAGGTTAACCAAGAATAAAAAATATATTTTTTTTTATTTGGTCGCTGAACAAAAGTCGAAGGGATGCGATGCACGGATTGTGCACCTTCATTCAACTGCAATGTTCGCGCCATCTTCAATCTTGGCTCTTCGGTGGTGAGTATTGTCCACTCTGTTTACAGTCTGCCTTTGTTCAACATATCGATCAATATGGCCTGTGGTTTAGCCGTGAGCCTCTTTTGGAGTGCCTGCGTTTTGCTTTTTATGGTTATTCTGCCGCGAAGCCTTATAGATCCTGGATTGTAATCTGAACACAAGCCCTTCGGCCTTTGGCCGGGGCATAGCGTGTCCAGGCCACAGGTAAAAATCTATTTTTTTAGTGAAAAATATCACTTAAAAAAAAAATATATATATTTTTTACTCGGAACACCCAAATTTTTTTGAAGTTATGAGTCTCCAAGTGGGCATATCACAATAATTTATTACCGCGCTTTCGCTTTTTGGAGAATCCTGCTACCAATGAACATGTGGCCTGGCTAGCCTACCCTACGATCAGTCGTTTGGAGTTCAAGGTAGTTACCCCGTTCCCGAGTCAGATTGTTGCGAAAACCTAAGAGACGAGCAATACTGCGGGAGGTGGAACACGCACGTAGAATGTAGTGGAAGCAACTACTTTCCTGGCCTCTTTTACCGTATTCCTAGAATGCCTATGATTAGAAATCAAGCTAATCATACTCTTCCTCATTGACTTGTGGTCTAGCCCTCAGTAAGGGTTCAGCATACCGAAGGTGATCGGGCACCGAAGCTTTAACTCGTTAACCAAAGTGTTCCTCTCGGTTTTCTTCCTGCGACCATTTTGCTATGAATTCCGGGGTTGCCACTCCCATGTAATAATCGAGAGTCTGCGGGACATTACCGCGCGACAGGGATTACACCTGCATCCGACAAGAGTTAGAATACTAAGTTCCGGCAAAAAAAAATTTATTTTTTTAAGTATTTTTAGGTTTGTGGGCCAACGGGTCGCACTAATTTTGCACCTTCTAGCATAACAATTTAATTTTTGTTTCTGTCAAAACAATGACCATTCAAGGGCTGATCAATCAAATGAGGCCAACCCAACCATTTAGCCAAGTGATGTCATGTCCATTTCATGTGGTTAGAACACAAATGAAGGCTTAAAGACGTTTTCTATTTAAACAATCTCGACTAATGGAGCGAGCCAGGAGAGACTGGAGTCGTATGGTTGAGAGTTGCGCCTCATACTCAGTTTCATGAGGAATGCAATTACTATGTAATTGCGGGCGCAGCAAAAATCTATTTTTTTCGGCCGTTTATGTAATCTTTTACAAGACAAATCAAATAGCCCTGGGTTCGCTTTTGAGTTCATTCGATCGTTCCTTAAAAAAGAAAATCCGTGTAATAAATAAATTGATCTAAAGTTAGTTATTGTTGTTTTTTCTAGAAAGAAAGTCTCTTTACCCGCAAACTTGGCTGGTTTTCATAATAAGACTGGAAAGGATTGGCACTTGTTGTTATCTTCTCAGATGTGATAGACTCGCTGTTAAATGCTAACGAGGGCCTCCTACATTAGCATTATAAAATGGTGAAACCGGGCCTGTACCCCGGGATTTCACTATGTTGCATTGTCAAGTAATTGAAAATGAATAACTTTATGATAATATTTAAACACGGCGTTTTTTAGGGGGTCGGCATCCATTATGTGGGGTTGGGGTTACATCTCTAATTTTGCTAATAATAAGACCTCCTAGTCGTAAACCACGTAGCGACGATTCCTTTCCATAACCTAATCCTTTTATTTCAACTTCAACCGACTTAATTCCCAGTTGAATAGCAGTTCGGGCAGCATTTTCTGCAGTTGCTTGAGCAGCATAATTGGTTGAGCGACGAGATCCCTTGAACCCCAATGAACCTGAGGAGGACCAAGTTTTTGTATCTCCTTTAGAATCTGTTACAGTAATAATGGTATTACTTAACGTTGATCGAATATATGCAATACCGTGCTTTTTTTTCTTCTGCATGAGTTTTTTTTGAATGTTTAGATTTTGTTTGATATCATCGATTGGGTTTTTTTACAATCCATATTATCTGTTTACTAATTAAAAATAAATAAATTTTGTAGAAAAAGTTTGTACAAAATAATCCATTAAACAAAAGAGAACGCCGCAGCTTTTGGTTCTCCGGGTGAGAGATTCTATTATCCGAGCCCGCCCCGCCTTTCGGCAGTTACAGTGCAAGAATAAATAAAAAATAGGCGATGACTCAAAAAAAAATATATATATATAGATTTACTGCGCCCTTTGACTTATTGCGTTTATATGCCAACCAATAGGAGCCGGCCTTACCAATCGATGATGTTTTTGCGGAGGAAAAGCCAATAACAAAATGTGTAATGAAATTTCAATTTCATTACACATCGCTTCGCGCCTTCATCATTTATTGTGAATGATGAAAAATACAGCCTGTGGCCTGAATCAACGAAGTTGATTGATCGAAACGTTTCTGAATTTGCGACAAGTCTTAGCATTAGTATGAGTTCGTTGACCACGTAAGGGCAATCCCGCATTGTGGCGAAAACCGCGATAACAACCAATACTCATCAATTGTTTAATATCCCTCTGAATTACTCTTGCTAATTCTAAATCAACTAAATAATTTTGACTTATTATTTTGATAATTCGGTCAATTTGATATTTAGTTAACTTATTAACTTTAATGTTATCATTGAGACCCAATTGATCACAAACTTGAATTGCTTTTTTAGGGCCAAGTCCAAAGATTCGAGTTAAAGCAATTTCTACTTGTTCATTCGGCACTAAATTAGTTCCTAAAATATATGACATGATTTATTTTTTTTTTCCTTGTTTCTTATGTAGAATTTCGTTTCGATATTGTATACCTTTTCCTTTATAAACTTCAGGAGGTTTACAACTTTTGATGCTGGCAGCAAATTGAGTTACTTTTTGATGATCTATTCCAGTACAACAAATAAGATTAGGCTTGAAGCAAAAAACGCGAACTGCAGACGTGACTTGAAGTCGAATCTCATGACTAAAGCCTAATTTTAGATATAAAATAGAGCCTTGTGGATTAGTACTGGCTTTGTATCCAACTCCAATTATTTCCAAAAAACAAAATAATTTGGCTTCCATAAACTTGACTTAATTTTTTTTTATAAACTTGGCATAGAATCTCGCCATCGCTTTTTTATACTTCACGATTACATATCAAAGCTCACTTTGAAGTGGATAAGATTCTTTATTATACTAAGCCCTAAACGATTTGTTGATGAATAAATTATAGACTTCGGTTCAGAGATTTTTTTCATTTTTTTTATTAAATCTATTCCAAAAAATGACATTTTAAAACGATACCTTCTGTTTGCTTCCTTACAGAATCTGTTAATAGAAAACTTGCATTGTACAAAAGCAGAAAAAAATCCCGATAGGGAAGCAAAACGGAAACACCAGAGACACCTTGATGCTGACAAAAGCAAGCGTTTTATTCTCTTGTTTATTTTTTTTCAATAATTAAGATAGGTAGGTTCTCAGAACTATACGTGAAAGCTTCCGCTTCATACAGCTCAAGTTGATTATCAGAGGTGCTGTCGTCGGGCGTCCGCGGGCGCTCTCAGGGCATTCTTAGTTCATTTGCAAATCTAGTATTACCTCGCGTAATTTGCTGATGGCAAGTAGTATGCAAAGGTTAGATGTTAAAAGCATCCCAGCCGCAACCTTTTGACCAAGGTGCAGATTCACCAGTTACCTATTGTATAGTCATTATCTTTCTAGACTACATGCCGGTAATTACACCTGCGGTAGACTATGGAGATATTGTATTTATAAGCATTTTGCGGCGCTTTTAATAAGAGCTCTGGCCTTTGCTTGGGTATAGGTTAAACTCTTATTTCACGGGATTTGACCATTACGCGTTTGAAAGTTCTTATGTTGAAAAAGCTCATTGAGGTGACGGAGGCGGTAGAATATATTTTATTAGTAAACGCGGGCGGATAGATATTTTCTTGTACGCTCATTTAAGCATGCTGCACGAAACATTAGTTCCTTGCCTGCTTATTGCGGCGGATGAGATTTGCGCGTAACCTGATTAAAATCTTGTATAATTATAGCAATGGAGTTGTTCCACGCCATCAACTCGTGCACCTTGGTACGCAGAGAGTAGCAACATTTTGTAAGTTAGGTAGAATTGTGATACAATAATGGTTTACGCCCGGCGAGATTTTATTGAACTTAGGGCGAAGCCCGTGGTTTCAATATTCTTCATCTTAAAGGACCCTGCTTTTTATTTACTACTTTGGTTTTGACCTCTTTGGAAACAAGACCGCATTCTTCTTATAATGCCAAGTTTAGAACTTCAGTCAGGAAGATCGAGCCAACCGTCTTCTACATAACTTTTTACGCGGTTCAGCTTAGAAGGGGCTTTCGCGCATTCCAGTATAACCGCCTTGAGACTGCGGATTCACTACGAGTGGGCATTTTGCAATCTTATGGTAACAAAGCCCAGCAGGTACGTCTTGGGTTTAGGGCGCATACATAGCGCGGCACACCGGTTGAGCTCGTTCGGTATTCAGAAGCCAAAGGGCGCACAGCGCTGTAAAGAATTAAGCCAAAAAACGTAAAGCAAAAAAAAATATTTCAAGCAAAAAATATTTTTTTTGCTGAACCCTATGGGTACTTGCAAAGCTAACCTTTATTCCACTGACTACCAACACGATTTGTTTATGCCTATTAACGAACCCTTAGATGCTAATTCACGAGAAACTATACGAGAAACGCGAAATAACTTATATACGGAACGAGGGCGACCCGTGAAAATACATCGGTTTCTTACTCGTGTTCTGGAACTATTTCTTGGCAACTTAGACGACTTTAAAAAATATTCATAACGTATTTGATTAGGGAGGTTTTTATGTCGAGAAATAGCTTTACATTGCATTCGCTCTAATTCATATTTAGCCACAAGTAATCTACGTTTATGATCTCGTATAATTTGATTTGACATATGACTAAACCTCTTTTTGCAAAAAACCACTCCACAAAATGAAAGCCTCATCTTGTGTTTTGGCTGAAGTAACAATAGTTACATCAAACCCTTGAATATGCTCAAAAATCTCAAAATGATTTTGTATTTCCGGAAATAATCGTAACAACGACGTTGGCATTGATAATTGAATGGAGTTTTGTTGTACTTTAACTGGGTAATCGTAAAAAGATATTATCGTAATAAGTTTTTCCAAGAAATTATACATGGTATGCCCTCGTAGAGTGCTTTGTGCTAGGTAAGTGACATATCCTGTGTCTTTTTTTGACTCTTGATTTAATATAAATTTATTAAATCGAAACGACTTTCCTGCCGAATCTCTGCTTCGTGTTCGTATGAATTTTTGACCACAAACAATCTCCATAGCTAATTTTACATTTTTTATTAAATTAGAGGGCGCCTTTGGAACTATTATTATTTTACACAATCTAGGAACTTCCATAATGTTGGCATAATTCAATTTTAACAACAAATCTTGACGTAATAAATTTTCGTAATGAAAACGGAGTCTATTTGGAGTAAACATAAGTTGGCTGCTTTTTTTTTATTTAAAATAAAAACGAATAGAAGCACTGTCCCCTATCTGATTTATAAATAGCGGGCTGTTATGCCTTCCTTTTACATAATAAAAACAAAAGCGTAAAGGGACGTAGTAACAAGCTCTTGATTAGCTTCGCGCCCCAAGAAAGCGAAAAAAATGTTTTTTAACTTTTCGCAGCAAATATTTTAGCCCGGAAGCCTTAGCGCTTCACTCGGGGGTCTTCGACCTTAACGCCATGCGCTTTATTATATTCATTCGGGAAAGCTCAGAAAAAAAATTTATTTTCTTCCTCTTTTAGCCACTTGCTGAAGAGCCGGGCCTAGCAAAGTCCATGAAAACAAAAAAAGTGCTGTGTAGGACAAAACTCCGCTACGCAATTTAATCTATTACATTGTTCACCTGGAAGGCTACGAACAAAATAATCGTCTTGGACTCGAGGCCTTCGGCCTCAAGGCATTTTATTCTGTTTTGCGGGCTAAAATCACTTTATTCGCATTGCAAATAAATTGTAAGTCGCGCCGTTCCTTCATTCCAAAAGGCGCAGCAAAGAGCGGTATATAGATATTTATTTATTTTTTTAGGCTTTTTTTCTAACCTTTGGGCTATATTGGGGTCAAAGACCATGAATTATATAATAATAAATTTATTACTCGCTCTACGGTTTCAACACTTCTACCGTCCCGACTGCTTATTCGTTTTCAGGCCAATAGAGGCCATAAGTTTACAAAGAATCCTGGTCTTTAACCACTTTCTTTGCTTTGTTCCGCGCTTTTCGGCCTCGCTTTTTATTTACCCATCAATTAAAACCATTGAACAAACTTGGTTGACAAACATAGTTTATGCGCTGCTAATGTGGCAGCTTGTTGCGCATTTGACAAACTCACACCATCCATTTCAAATAAGATTTGTCCCTCTACCACACGAGCAATCCAACCTGTAGAATTCCCTTTTCCTTTTCCCATTCTGACTTCGGTGGGTTTACTGGTAATAGGAATATCTGCGAAAACTCTTACCCATATTTGACCATTTCTCCGAAATTCTCTGCTTATAGCACGACGCGCTGCTTCAATTGCTTGATATGAGATACGACCAGCTTCACAACTTTTTATGCCATATTTTCCAAAACAAAGTTGTGTACCATCTACTTTGCAACCCTTAAATCTGCCTTTTTGATATTTACGAAATTTTGTACGTTTTGGATATAGCACAACTTGTCCCTTTTTTTGTGTTAAAAATATGAAACCCACACTTTGACACCTAAAATCCCATAAGGAGTAGATGCTTGTGCTTTCGCATAATCAATTTGATCGGAAAATACATGTAAAGAGGTTTCACCGTACTTTCTGCATTCAGTTTTAGCTATTTCTGCGCCATTTAATCGGCCTGAACAACAAATACGGATTCCTTTAACATATTGGCATTTTTCAATCTCTTGAAATGTAGATCTACAAATTTGTCGAAATGATTTTTTTTGTTCTAGTTTCCAAGATATTTCTTGAGCAATTAGAAAAGCACTTTGATAAACAGAAGCTATTTTGACTGGCCTAATTAAGGTATTAGTTTTTGTTTGATTAGATAAGAAAAATTGCATTTTTTTCCAATAATAATAACGACTGAACAAAGAGTGAACTTTCCTCCATTCAGCATCTCTTAAAATAAAGGGAGCACCGAAATCCAATATAAACCAGGGTTGACGAATCGGCTCTGTGCTTTTTATTATGTAATTATTAGCTAATGGCATGCCTTGCTTGCGATGGATTTGAAAACAAAGCCTTAAAAGGCTCTGTTTGCGCAAGCAGTGGAGGGCATTTTGATATGGGAACGTTAGTGCCCGGGCAAAGCTGGGGAGCGCCGTGCGAAGAGCTAAAAGCTCTTCTGCGCTACGCATCTCTGTCCTTCCGGAATTAATATTTTCAGAGAAAGGCCAAACTGAATAAGCTGTTTGGATGTTAGGAGAAATCTCGGGTCTATTTTTTCTTGCAAAACCCTGTAAGGCTTCGGCATAGGAGCCTTGCGTGGTTTTGTCCATATAGCTTAAGCCTTCTTTTTTCGAACAAATGCTTTTATTCCAGAGAATAGAACGCATTCTTTTTTTCAAGCTGTCCTCTTTCTTTTTTGCTTCCTTCGTCATATATCTTTCAATTATGCTCCGTGCCGCCAAATCGAAAACTATGTTAACAAGAGGATCAAATTGAATTTGGTTCTTTGGATGAAAGAAGTATTGCATAACCAAATGATTTAAGGGAGCACGCATAGCTGCGAAAATGGTCTGTGGAAATACATCGCTAATTTGACGCAAAGAGCCAAAACGAGAAAGTGCATAGCTTTTTTCTGACATTTTTCTGTCATCATTCTCCAAAAAGGCATCGTTCCTCAAAGAAATAGATTTTTTGGAGGCCATCCAACCGCTGATTCGAAGTAATTGATCGATTTCGTGCATTGATGGTAACCTATCATCGTAGTATCCATAGCGCCGAATCTTTACTTCTTTTTGCTGTATCTCTGTAGCGTCGTCAATACGCCTAATCAGCTTGACCGATTGTATTGCTCCAAGGCCTGTGTGTCTTGATCGGTTAAGTCGATCCAAAAAAAATACGTGAATGAATGTCCTTTTAGGAAAATGATGAATAATAAACTTACCGAGACGAAAGCCAAACTTTTTTCCCGTAGGTGGACGTATTAAATCAAAGTAATCTCTAAAATTTATATCTTGATACAACAATTTTTCATAATAATAATCACTAAACCAACTTGAATCTGAACTACGATTCAGATTCAGTCTGACTGAAATCGGATTTATTTTTTGCGCCATAGTTCACTATCGTACCTTTTTTTTTTGTTTTATTTTTGTTTTTGAGGGCAAAGCTCTCTTCCCAGAGGAAGAAGGTTTCCGTGTAGAAGCAAACTCTCCAAATTTATGACCAACCATTTCTTCAGTAATTTTTAAACCAACAGAACCTTTTCCGTTATAAATTTGTGCATAGCAACCAACAAATTGAGGCAAAATACAAGATCTACGTGACCAAATTTTCCATCTGATCTTTTTTTGCTTGAACAAGCAAGCATCCACAAAAGGGCCTTTCCATACAGATCGTGTCATAAACTAATTTTTGCGTTTTCTTACTACTGTTTTGAATCCACCTTTGGCGGGCTTTCCCCAAGGTGATACCGAAGGTCTACCTCCTTTCGTGCGTCCTTCACCTCCTCCATGAGGATGATCCACCGGATTCATAGCAACACCCCGAACAATGGGACGTCTGCCTAACCATCGGCTTTGTCCCGCTTTGTCAAGCTTACGTTTACCATGATGAAGATTGGACACTATACCGACAGTAGCTCGGCATCGGGAATCTATGAGTTTGTCAACACCTGAAGGTAATCGCACAATACATTGTGGTGTATTTTCGAATTTCTTAATTATTTGAGCAAAGGTCCCTGCAGCTCGAATCAACTTTGCGCCTTGCCCTGGATTCCATTCAATATTATGTATCCATGTGCCTATAGGTATATTAGCCAATGATACGCAATTTCCTACCATTTGATAATATGAATCATGTATGTTTTTATTCTCGCTTGAAGCTACGCCCCCGGGGGGGCGTAGCCAAGAAGCAGCCTGACTATGCCGCGCGGGCTCTTCCACCCTAAGGGACCTTTGGCCTTCATTTGTTGTGTGAACAAAATGGTTTTGGAACTGAAGGTCCTTATGGGCTAGCAAATTATGCGAAGATTTATGTTGGTCGAATGAAGTCGAAGGTTTAGACCAATTACAATTCATTACCGTCTTGCCAGCTTCTAACTGATCACTAGCTAATATATAAGTGAAAGGTGCACGATCTACTTTGCCCGCTTCAACCATCAGTTCTTCTTCGCTATGCTTAGGTTTAAAAGAAAAAAATATATTGGTTCTCCAAGAAAGCGCTTTGTTGCGTTCGATTCTTTGCACCCCGCTATGCGTTTTCCACCTTCCGCCTTTACTTCTGAAAAACGTATTATGTTCTCCGGAGTCTTTCATTCGCGAAGCAAAGAAAGGGGGCTTTGCCCCGGCTAAAGCTATCCTAGGTAAATCAAGAAAGCTACCGAAAGGGCCTAAAATTGCAGCCTCTCTCTTTGCCTTTAAGGAAAAAAGGGCGGAGAAAAAAACGTAATTTCTTCTCTGGGCTTTCTTGGACAGAGAAGAAAACGAAAATAAGAGGCCGAAAAAAAAAAGATTTTTTTCTCTTCGACCGAAAAAACGCCAAGCGTTTTCTTCTGTTTGACTATTGGCTGCCTCTGGTTGTTCCATTGCTTCAAGCCATCGTATTAAAGCAATCCAAGAAGAACGATTAGGATCATAGTCGATTCTTTGTACAAGGCCAATAGACGAAGTGCTCCGTTGAAAATCAATTTTTCGATGCAATCGCTTTGATCCCCCTCCTCGATGAAAAACGGTAATACGCCCTGATGAATTTCTGCCAGCAGACTTTTTTTTTAAACGAAAAGTTAATTGTTTTAGTGTCATGGTGTATTTGCCTTTTTTATTTGTATCAATGTCTCATCTACGATGATTGATCGCCTGCAGCAAGGTTTGCTATCATCTTATAATAAGATGGATTGAACTGCGAGTAAATCATAGAGTTGCTGCGCCCTTCTCGCGCTTTTTTTTAGCTTTTTTCTATGTATTCTTATTTTAGATTGTTTTTTGTATATAAGATCTTTTTTTTAAGCGATTCAATTTTGTGTGTGGCAAGCAGGTGCCCTAGGCTTGCATTCTCAAAAGATTTAATAATGATGCATTTTACTTAGTCGTTACATAATTAAATTAGTGATTTTTTTATGGCATTCCTACATAATCCTGATGGGCCGCGGGCGCTTTCATCGTTCCACCCGGCCCTGTCATTCGCTATGCCAAGGATAAAGCAGACAGCAGAATGAAATATATATATATTTTTTTTTTACTGCGCTCTGTGACCTCTGCAAGCTTATTTTCTCTACTTACCGAAAAAGCATGAAGGAAAAAAGCGCCAAGGCACCCTCTGCGCCCTTTGTTCGCAAAACGAACAAAAAAGTGCATAGCTCCGGAGAGGAAAAGCCTTAAAAAAAATAGTGCATTCCGTAGCAATTCGCTATGTATATATTTCTCCGCAAGCTATGTTGATGAGTCATCATAGATGATTCAGCAACGTTCTGAGTTTGGCGGAAAAAATATTTTCTGGCTCGATAAAGCTAAGGTCCTACCTGTTAGTAGTTCTATCTATCTACCTCTCCAAAAACAATATCTTGAGTACCAATTATGGTAACAACATCTGATAGCATGTGATGTTTGGACATAAAATCGAGCCCTTGTAAGTGAGCAAAACCAGGTGCTCTTATTTTACAACGATAAGGACGATTGGTTCCATTACTGACTAAAAACACACCAAATTCTCCTTTAGGTGCTTCTACTGCGGTATAGGTAGAAGAAGCCGGTACAGAAAAACCTTCTGTATAAAGTTTAAAATGGTGAATTAAAGATTCCATGGATTGTTTCATTTGAGATCGTGAGGGAGGACATAGCTTACGATCATCCGCTTTAATCATGCCACTAGGCATTTGATTAAGACATTGCATAATGATTCGAATACTTTGTCGCATCTCTTCAATACGAATACAATAACGGTCATAACAATCTCCTCTGGTACCTACGGGTACATCAAAAATCAATTGGTTATAAACATCGTAAGGTGCTGATTTTCGCAAATCCCAGCATACTCCTGAGCCTCTTAACATTACACCACTGAATCCCCAATCCAAAGCTTGCTGTGCAGTGACAGTACCAATATCAACTAATCGTTGTTTCCAGATACGATTGTTGGTCAACATTTCTTCTATTTCGTCAATACGAGAAGCAAATTGTTGTGTAAATAGAAAAATATCTTCACTTAAGCCCAAAGGCATGTCTTGTGCAACTCCGCCTGGTCGTATGTAACTGGCATGCATCCTGGCTCCTGAAACTCTTTCATAGAATTCTAAAAGTTTTTCTCGCTCTTCAAAGGCCCACAGGAACGGAGTTAATGCTCCCACATCCATAGCATGAGTAGTTAAAGCAAGTAAATGATTTAAAATTCGAGTTATTTCACAAAATAACACTCGTATATACTGAGCTCGTAATGGTACCTCACAATTACAAAGTTTCTCTACAGCTAAAGAATAAGCATGTTCTTGGGCCATCATAGAAACATAAATAGAGTCAAAATTTAATTGATACCGGATATGCTGTATACATTCACTCGCATCACATAATAAAGTGCTCTCCGAACCGTGTGAGATGGTCACCCATCACACGGCTCTCTAACTTGAGTTACCCTTAGGTTTTAAATAAGCAGGCCAGGAGCGCTGCGTCATAATGGTTGAGTTTTCGACTTCAGAAGTATTTTCGCTTTTGGATGATAAAGCTTTGGTTTGAATAAAGCGTCTGCCTGGTTTATGCGCTAGCGAACGAACCAAATATTCACGGACTTCCTTCGTTTTTTGGAAGTCGCGCATTCTGGCTTAATTTACAAAGAATATGGAGTAGGCTGGTCTTCTCCGAACTGCTCAAGTGCGCGGCGTCAGTCCGCCGACTTAGGCCCCTTTCCTTTTGCTTTACAGCAGCACTTCCTTTCTTCGTTTACATGGTTCTCGAAACAAAGGTTAGGCAGGTACTACGAGCCCTCTGCCCCACGCATCTCTATCTAGAAAAATGCACGGTTCACCGGTTCCACCGAATGCTCCTATCTCTTTATAAGATCGTATGAGTGTGTAGTTATGCTTCAGATGCTTTGCTATATTCATATTGAATCCTAGTTTCTGTTTCTATCTCCGGTGTACTCGCTTTAGATTTTTGACACACAAAGAAAGACGTCGTAGGGGGAGGCTGCACTCAAAAAACTTAAAGGCAGCAAAAAAAAATATTTTGCCTTACTTTGTTATCTTGCTAAGGGAAGCTTATTTTCCTTCTAGCCCAGCGCGCCCAGGTGATCATTCCGCTGGCATCTCTCATTCATGATACTTTCCATTTAACTGCCACTCAAGGATGCAGTTGAAGATACAGCGAAGGGTTGGCCATTCCCAGTTATCTCCTTTTACGACATGCTGTTGTCGTCGCCATATTCTATATGTTGATTAGTCGTATCTGTTTTGCTGCGGGTTTCTGCAGCACCTCCAGAATGGAGGAGTTCATTCGGTGACTTCGCGGTCGCCCTCTAAACGATCAAAATAAGGTAAAGCTTGAAGATAAGTTTTATACTCGATTAATTTTTCTGTGCCTCTAGTCGGGTAGGCGCCGATCTTTCGGCCGGAACCCCCCTAAGAACCGTACGTGCAAGTCTCCTCGCATACGGCTCGTGCCATTTATTACAGGTGTCCCAAGATTCGAGAAAAAAAGCCTGAAGCCTGCAAAAAAAAAATTATATATGCTATGCTCTGCAGCCGGCTTGGTAGCTTGGAAATGTGCATGCGCAAATTTGAGACTGCTTTTTTTCCAGTTCATGGAATTCCATGAAGTTTAAGCAGCGCTGTGGGGTCCTACGAGCTACCCATTTTCACTTCCTCCTTCAGCTTTGATTGAACCTTTCCATTTCCGTTAAATGACCCGACCTCCCTGGCTTGACCTTCCGGTTATGCTCTGGCAGCTCTACCGGTTCCTTCCCCCGGTTTCTTCGTTGCTAGAATTTTCCCGTATGCTTTTGACGTAAGCCTTATCCCTTACGACTCGTGTCTTCGCTAGATAGTATTTGCCAGTAGTGCCGTCCTACCCGACCTAAGGTTTTGGTTTGTACCTTGTGGTTAGCCTACCCATTGTAAGAACAATAAATTGGCGGTTGAAATGGGACCCCAGGCCGGTTACACGTTCCGCTGTGCCGAGATGCAGAGGGGCTGGTCGTGATAATCACCCCGCGGGAATACGCGTGCGCCCTTGACGGGTACTCCAGGACCCGCCGACGCGTTCTTGTTTCCAAGAAAGCCCGGTGGTCGGCTTGTAAGTCAACCGCAGTGGGGGACTCGGCGTCCCCCTACTCATCTCTGTCGAGACCTCTAGTGTGGATAACGAGGCCACCTTCACGACCTTCTCCCTCCTTTCCCCTGAGCGATTTGCCTCACTTGAGTTGCCCGACAAAACGCCTTTTGCCCGGTGCTTATGACGCGGAAGTTGCCTCCACGCGCCACCCGTGGTGGGGAACAAGCAGGACATAGCTAGCGGCATAGGATATGCCGACTCGGCGTCAGCGGCTTCATGCCGCACTGAAGTAATCCAATATGCGGTTCCGCGCGTTCTACAACTTCTCCATTCATTTCTAATACTAATCGTAAAACACCATGAGCAGCAGGATGTTGAGGTCCAAAATTCAAAGTAAAATTTTTGATTTGTTTGGTTTTAGCCATATTTAATCATTTTTTTTTTCACAGAGCCTACAACCGGACTTGAACCGGAGACCTTTCCCTTACCATGGGAATGCTCTACCATCTGAGCTACGCAGGCCAATATATAGCCACTGTTTGTATTATTAAAGAAAAATACCGTGAAACAGAAAAGTAGCTTTGCCAAGCAAGGACACAAGAAAAAGAAATGCGAGGGCACTGCTGCGCGCGGCATGCATTAGGGCGCCAATTCTCTACTCGAGGATAGAGCGCAGCCAAATATTTATCTTGCCAGCATTAGGAGAACGCGTAGTGTCCTCCATCTTTACCTTTAACACGTTTTATTACAAATTATTCAGTTTGGTCTTCAGATTCTTTTTTCCAAAGCCAACTTAAAGTGCCAAGCATAACGAGATCTCCTGCAGCTATTATAAAGCGTAATTCATTCAAGCACTTATACTGCTTTTTCATAATATATCACTTGTTTATTTGGAGACGATCGGAGTTGAACCGACAGCTTCATGCTTGCAAAACATGCGCTCTACCAATTGAACTACGTCCCCTACAAAGAAAATGGGATTTGAACCCATGATACAGTATTATTGTATTTGTCAGGATGGGCGGGCCCTCTCATGCTTTTTACCCCGGTCAGAACCACATGTGCTGCGCTTTGCGCCCACATACGACTTACGCAACCTATTAACCATGTTAACCTGCAGAAGTAATGGGGGCACTCATTGGCTACTAGAAGATGTCCTATGTATGACACTATTTATTGCGGGAAGTTAAGTGTAAGAAGCCTTCGGCCCTGCGGTCTGTTCGACACTTTTATAAGCTTATGCTTATCTGCTTTGCCAGGATGAAAATCTCATTATCATTATTTGTCCGTCCCCGGGAACTGTTATATTGAATAGCACAAGGGCAGAGCAAAGAAGGCGCAGTAAATCTTTATATCTCATCATAAGAGATATAACATCGCTGGCTTCCCGCTCGGGGCGCCAACTATTGCGATCCTTAACCTATGTTCTATATAGAATATCATAGGTTCCGCCAACTGTGTTATTCTTTTTGACAAAGTCTTTCTATTAGTTCTTTGCACTATTCATCCGCATAGCATAATTTTTTTTCTAATTTCTTTACCCTAGCATTAGCTTAGTATGTAATCCCAACCATCATTACATTGTCCTTAAAGTTTAACACCTCGGGATTACTTTTGAACGCGGGTAGGATAGGGGCTACGCCCTGTAAAATTGAATCATATTGCATCGTATGCTTTTTCAGCCATACTTCGATAAAAAAATTTTAACTGATTTGATAATAATTCATTTTTAAATCGAAAAATTACCGGGAAAAACGGGATTTGAACCCGCGACTTCTGGCGTGACAGACCAGCACTCTAACCAACTAAGCTATTTTCCCAAACATAATGAATCATCTACGATGATTCATCGGGATCTTTCCATTCTACTGGCTACATGCGTCAATAGAAATCCGAAAGTGAAAACAAAAGTATCGTTCAAGCGAAGCCACAAGTCTAATGGCTGCGCGGCTCTCTGCTTTGCACTGAAAGGCACTTCTTCGCGGTTAACTGAGCTGTGGCCTTGCATGCGTTGGGACGATTACGCAGTAATAGCCAATAAGTCCGAAGCGCTTCGGCCTCTACTCGCTATGCTAGTGGGGCCGTATGGAACCAGGGCACCTTTTAAATGTCCACAGTAAAACAAAATATATATATATATTTTTTCTCATGACCATCTTATAGTTCAGATTGTACCATAAACTAAGAAAATGCATGGCGTTTTCTGCTTTAGTTGGCCCAACAATAAGCAAAGCAAAAAAGCGATAATATATATTACCGCTTTTTTGCTTTGGTTTGCCACTTTCTTATGTTTCCTTCAACTGTGTTATTCTTTCTCGAAAACAATAAGCTCTCATTCGCCGTGCGAATAAAGCGGGCTTGTTTTTTTCCCTTTTTTTTATTATCGCGGTTCTAACATTATCAATCAAATTAGTAAATTTATTCATACGCTAGATTCAATTTATAATCATGGATAATGAAAACCCTTGGGTAATAACGGACTTGAACCGCTGACTCTCTCGGTGTAAACGAGGCACTCTACCAACTGAGCTAATTACCCTAATGTGCTAAATAATCAATTAGAAAAAAACACATCATGATTAGTTGATTTTTTATTAAAGGTGTTCACTTTTTATCAATTGCTTGACGCTTTATTTTATTGCACATCACTTAAATTAATCTTTCACAGCTACGCCACCACAGTGGTTCCTCCAACCTATAGTTAATAAAGTAATACGGATAAAAAAAAGGTCGGACCCGAAAGTAGGAACGTAAGGCTTAAAGATAAAAAGCATAGCAAAAAAATATTTCTTTTTTTCAAATAAGAATAAAAATATCTATTAGCACTTTTTTCTTTTATTATATAGCACAAAACATCAAAAAAGGTAGGTCTTGTTGATGCGCCCTGCGGCCTTTATTGGCCTTTATTGATTGTATATAATTGAGTATACTATGTAATTAATATATAATGTCTCTTTTTTTCATTTTGTTGAAAAGAGCGCGGGGGAAGCGAAGCATATTATTCAGAAGCTCTTTGGCAAGAGGAAAAAGTAGCCTCGCAAAGCTACCTTCACCTTTCATTCGCTGTGCGAACCCTCCCAGCCGCTTTTTTGGGCTTCCCCCATCGCAAAAAGATCTATTCTATTATTTTTAAGCATTCACTGTACGGGAACAAACAATCATTGTTCCGCGAAACGCTTTACTATTTTCCACCCAATAGGGTAAAAATAGTAAACTGCCAAGCAAAACAAAAAAAATCAAACGCACGAAAACAAACTAATTTGGCAGCGCCCTGCTCGATTCGTTTGACGTCGCAGCATCCTCTCAGTCAATTTCATCAGAGAGCCAGTGCGGCCTTACGGGCTCTCTTGCCGCGGGCTGCACTTTGTTGGCTACGCCAACAAAAGGCTCCGAGAGCTTAATAAAGTTAATAAACGACTTATTATGCCTACTTATCGAGGTTTATCCCATTTCGTTTACGCAGCGATGGAAGGAATACTAAAAGCTTGCAAAACGATAAAAGCAAAAAAAATATTTTTTGCTTTTATCGTTTTGCAAGCTCAGAAATTGCCGGGTTACTCCCAATCTAAAGCGCCCTTTTTCCATTCGTATAAAAATCCAATCGTCAAAATCAATAAAAATACTATCATAGACCAAAATCCGAACAAACCAATCTTGTTAAGAGAAACTGCCCAAGGAAATAAAAAGGTGACTTCCAAATCAAATATAATAAATAAAATAGAAACGAGATAAAATCGTATATCAAAACGACTTCTGGCATCATCAAAAGGATCAAAACCGCATTCGTAAGCTGACAATTTCTCTGGATAAGCCAAATTAGAAGAAGAAGCAAATAGAAAAGAAACGCCGATTAAGATCAAAGAAAATAGCAAACTTATTACTAAATAGACACAAATAGGTGCAAATTCCATAAACCAAGAACCACTTTTTTTTAGGAGAATAGTTCCAATGGTAGAACAATGGTCTCCAAAACCACAGGTTAAGGGTTCGAATCCCTTTTCTCCTGATTACACCAGCCAGAATTTGGTGCAGGTAGCTATCAATCATTTTGATGATTGATTCATTTTAAAAATTGTTGCGGAGCAATAGACTTGAGACGACTGGAGCCATGTAATATCTATTGTTTTTGTTAACGCTCACACATGCATAATTTGCAGCCTCTAAGCGCCAGAAAGTGAAAAGCGCCAGACTGATGCATTAATCTATCTAAGCGCGAGATTAATAGATTAGGGCCAGATGCATCAGAGGCGAAGGCCATAGTTAATCTGGGTCACCCAGTTATCTTTGCCGGCTACGCCATACGTAAAGAATATCTAATAATATCGTCTACGCAGTAAAAACCTACAGAACCTACAAATAGTACATTCTACAAATAAGCGTTCCTGGCCCGATTTTGTTAATGTTTTGTTGCGTTCCTGTTTTCTCCGAATCTACATGTTGTTAATGTGGGGATGGAGGGGTTTGAGCTCCGCTCGTATGACGAAGCCTTACTAGAGGCGTAGCCAGAGGGCGAAAAAAAAAAAATTGGCTGCGCCCTGGCCGCTTTCACCCTCCACCCGGAAGCACGGAAACAAAACCAGCGGCCTGAAAATTTTTTTTTAGTTGAATTTTTTTAAACTGAATGAGTTGCTAAGAAGCTCTGTGTAAATTTTTGACAAAAGACAGCCAGTTGACTGTTAATTTGCTCAGTAATGTTTTTTTGTTGTACGATAGCAGAAAGTATATCTGGGTCTATAGACTTCAAAAGCTCATGTTCATATTGATTAATGCTCGAAATAGGTATTTGATCTAAATAACCTTTGACAGCTGCATAAATAACCACTATTTGTTTTTCAATAGGAATTGGGCTATATTGTGGTTGTTTAAGAACCTCTGTTAGCCTAGCCCCACGATTTAATAAATACTGAGTAGCAGCATCAAGGTCTGAACCGAATTGAGCAAAAGCGGCTACTTCACGATATTGCGCTAATTCTAGTTTTAAGCTACCACATATCTGTTTCATAGCTTTCAACTGAGCCGCAGAACCTCGAGAGTAGGGTTCGCGCCCATCTCTAGGCGCTAGCACAGGATATAGAACCCGGCTCCCTCTCAAAGAACCGCGCGCGATAGTTGCCTATCACACGGCTCCCTTCTCCTGAAACCCGTAACTTGTAGACGAGGACAATAAAATCATCAATACTTTGCCCGTGTGTACTTTTTTAAAATGTTAAGCACGCAAAAGGATTTGCTTCCTATTGAACGCTAGTTTATTATCCCGAAACTGTGCAGCATCACTCCCTTCCCTAGCAGTCTTATAGCCTTTGCTTAAGTCTTATGATGTGAGCTTAAAGGCCGCCTTGATGGCTATCTGGTCTTTAGCGCTGATCATCGTAAGCGGTCTTGTCTCCTCGGGTTTTGCTTATTTTGGGATGTTTACTTGTTTCGCGGGGTATTTCCCCGCGCGCAGTTGTTCTGCGATGTGCTCGAACCATCTCCGATTAACGCGGATAAGAGGTAGATTTCCTTTCTGGAAAATCTCCGATTCGTCATTCCCTTCTTTTTTATGAGTTTAAATTTAATGCGTTGGTACGCTGCTATGAGCACATGTGGGTCAGTTATTATGTCGATGATTTTCCGATATTTTCCGTCGGCGTTAGGTTTCAGTTCCCGAATTCGATCGGCTGCAGCCCCAACCCGGCAGGAGAAGCAGGACTTTCCTGATTCTCAGTTCTATCCATCGCCGAACCAACGAGGTTTCCCCCTCGTAAGTTTTTGTGGTGGTTCCACCGGGACCGTACGAATCGCGGCCTTTCCTCGTGAATAGGCCCGGATTCCCATCGGAAGTTCCCTCTAGGTATTTAACGATTTGTAGAGCCTTGGTTGACCCGTTCATCGCCGTGGAGTTTGTGTATTTTCCGACGCAGGGTTCCCCTTTTCCTTCTCGTGTAGTAGAAGTACTCATGCTGCAGACGGCACATATCCCAAGTTCACGCAGGTAGAATCCTGGGTGTCTTCCCTTTGAGAGTAAGGCGACCATCATCGAGGTTTGTTTTCCTGAACTTCCGATAGTTAGTTTCTGACTTACCGGCTTTCGACCCAGTTATGATCGGATAAGGCAGATTACGCGCTGAGGGATCCTACGCAGAGCTTTCCAACTCCAGCGATCCCATGTAGATCTCACCCCGCTCACACGACTTACAGATAATCCTACGTTAATAGCAGGTCGAATTCCACGATAAAAAAGTTCTGTTTCCAAAAAGATTTGTCCATCTGTAATGGAAATAACATTAGTAGGAATATAAGCAGATACATCTCCAGCTTGTGTTTCAATTACAGGTAATGCAGTCAAGCTACCTGCACCAGTCTGGTCTGACATTTTAGCGGCTCTTTCTAATAAACGAGAATGTAGATAGAAAACATCTCCTGGGAACGCCTCACGACCTGGTGGTCGACGTAATAATAATGACATTTGTCGATATGCCACTGATTGCTTTGAAAGGTCATCATAAATGATTAATGCGTGCATTCCATTATCTCGAAAATATTCTCCCATAGCGCAACCTGAATATGGTGCCAAGAATTGCAGAGGAGCAGGATCCGAAGCAGTAGCTGCTACAATAATGCAATATTCTAAAGCACCGGCTTCTGAAAGAATCTTAACTAATTGTGCCACAGTTGAACGTTTCTGTCCAATCGCTACATACACACAATACAATTTTTCACTATCGGAGGTGCCCTGTGTGTTGATTTGCTTCTGGTTCAATATGGTATCAATAGCGATAGCAGTTTTTCCGGTTTGTCTGTCTCCTATTATAAGTTCTCGTTGACCACGACCTATAGGAACCAGGCTATCTACTGCTTTTAATCCTGTTTGCATGGGTTCGTGCACAGATTTACGTGCAATAATCCCAGGAGCTTTAACTTCTACACGCCTTCGTTCTGCAGCGCTTAAAGCACCTTTTCCATCAATAGGTACTCCTAAGGCATCAACCACACGACCTAACAAGGCCTTTCCTACAGGAACATCCACGATAGATCCAGTGCGCTTGACAATGTCTCCTTCTTTAATGGCAGTATCACTACCAAATATAACAATTCCTACATTCTCATTTTCTAGATTCAAAGCCATTCCTTTCACACCGCTGGCAAATTCAACCATTTCTCCAGCTTGAATCTTGTTTAATCCATAAACACGTGCAATTCCATCTCCAACTGATACCACTCGACCGATCTCATCCACTTGCAATTTGGTGTAGTAATTGGTAATTCTTTGTTCTAATAATGTAGATAGTTCTGCTCCAGCCAACTTATTTCCAGTTAATTTGTTCATAAATTAATAAAACCTTCTACCAATAAATTAAATAATTCCACAATCTGAACCTTCAGATTGTGTCCAATTTATCATCTTAAATGATAGATTAAGACGCGAAGGGGGGGCATTCATTGGCCAAGTTCTTTCAAGCTAATAAAGCGTAAGAGGAAGATAAAAGGCAAAATAGAGAAAAAATTTTGGGGCATTTGTATATTGTTTTTTTTAGTTTTTTCTTTCCACCTTTCTTTTTTCTGTTGAGCCAATGAAGTAGCGGAGGCCCACTTTATTCTTTTGAATTCCCATCACCCGAGCGCGGCGTTTTCACAAAAGGTCAACACTCCCGCTGTTTCAGATCGGAAAGACCGAGTTTGGTTCGAACAGGCAAAGCGGATTATTCAGCATGCCGTAGAACTGAGCCGAGCATGCAATTACTACGAAATTGAATATTATCCAGATGGCTGTAAGCAAAAATTCTTTACTTTTTACTTGATTTGTCACTACGCGAATTTTGTTCCCAAGGACTAGCAAAATCAAAATAGCGGAATTCTTGAGTCATCTCAATAGGTTCAGAAACCACACGTTTCTCTGAATCATCATAACGTACTTCCACATATCCACTTAAAGGAAAGTCTTTCCGTAATGGATGACCCTCAAAACCATAATCTGTTAATATACGGCGTAAATCAGGATGATTAGAAAAATAAACACCAAACATATCCCAAACTTCTCGCTCCCACCAGCCGGCTGACGGAAATATACTGACTGCTGAACAAATTGGAGTTATTTCGTCCACACTGGTTTGTACACGAATGCGTGAGTTATATTGAATACATAGAGTCAAGAATTCCATCGCAGAGCCGCAGTTTCCCTAAGCACTCTCTCGATATAATAAAGTGCTCTCCGAACCGTGCGAGATAGTTACCTATCACACGGCTCTCCAACTCAAGTTCAGCTAAGGTTGTTCGTAATCATATGGCTTTAAGCGTGGGCTTTCCCGGCGAAATAATTTATTTTCTACATACATGGAGCACCGTGGCCTTGCATTATAGCAAAAACTAGCAGCATATATGACTCCCGGAGGTGCTGCGCCCTCGTATTGCTCATCGTGATAACTTTTGTAAGCAAATGAGTTATGCAATTCGAGCGGGCTTTGCCTCTTTTAGCCGCGGTACCTAATTCGCATATGTTTTAGCCAATGAAATATGTAGTATGTAGCTTAAGCGCGGTGCCTTATACATGGGTTTGTAGAGTTTGCCAGATGCTAATAATTGGCAGGGCAAGATAGAGTGGAGGTTAACGCGCACTACCGAATAGCTTTAAGGATACTAAGAGTAAGCAAAACAGGGTTTCGGGTTACTTAATTTATCATAAAACCGCCAGACGGTTTATCATTTTACACATATTGACAAGTAAGCTAAGCCCACCAGATTTATGGATTCTATATATTATCTAATTGCCGCCGTATTGTTGTCAAAACTTGTAGGTATATTCTGAATTGCGACTAATAAGATATCCAAGGAAATAAATTTTATTAATTTTGGTTCAGGTTATTAGGTTCCTACCCGGGTTAAGTCTAAGCTAAAGCCGCACTTCAATAACTCATGTAACCAAATCAAGTATCTTTTCTGCCAGAGCTCGCGGACCAATTACTCCAATAGTCAAATCATCTGTGAACGCACGCTTGCGGATGGCTTAGACCGAGGTTTCCTACTGTTTCAATTTTGGCTCTATGTATCGTAGTGTGGCTGAGGAAAGCTACATAAAAAAAAGAAATTATTTGCTGCACGCTTTTAGCGTTTTTTGCTTCAAAACGAAATTGGAAGTGGATTACTTAGTCCTCCAGTGTTTATGATACTTTGCTCAAAGTGCCGCATATAGTAGTTTTCCTATAAGCACCATTCTTCAAACCTGGATTAGGTGAAAGCTTTTTTTGGGCGGTAATCCACAAATTGATACCTTTTATTATGAGCCGAAAAAGGTTTTCTGTCTGGAACTGCTTTTTATGACAATGTTTCCAAAAAAAATGCAGACAATCAGAATATGTCGAAGCAGCAAAAAAATATATATTTTTTTTAACTGCTTAGTCTCCTCCAAGCTCAATCCCGATCTCTTCATGCTGCTTGAGTACGCGACGTACCCCCCGGCTAGGGGGGGGGGGTACGTCGATTTAGGCTCCTTCCCCTCCATCATACTATGACAGCGCTTTCCTTTTGCAGGGTCCGTTTTGAAGCGAGTAGGCAGGTACTACGAGCCCTCTGCCCCACGCATCTCTATCTAGAAAAATGCACGGTTCACCGGTTCCACCGAATGCTCGTAATTGGATGCTCTTGGGCATCTTCGCGCAGTGCGCTTCAGGTGTTTTAGATACCCTCAAGTGCTGTGCCTTTGAAGCTTCGCCCTTTACTTCAATTTTCATGAGCATAGCGAAAAAAAAAAAAGACTTTTGGGGATCTTGGTTCCTTGGTTGTCCTGGTACGATCGTCACTAAGCTCCGTCGTACGAAGAAGACGCTGTGATACTTTATTTGAGTCTTGCCTAATGCGCCCGGGCTAATATCCCACCTACACCTCACGTTCACGAATGAAAAAAAAGAAATAAATTTTTTTCCCCGTTCAACTGCGTTTCGAAGACATGGTCGGGTATCGCCTATGGGTTGGCTATTCCCTGTGATCCCCTTTCACGACAGGCTATGTTCCCCATTGGAAGTTCGTTCCGTTGGGTGTCTTTAGCGGTATATCCGTCAAATAAGTCGTGCCCGTTTCGTTGCAGACTTCTACAACGTCTCATTCGTTTTTTGATACGAATGAGCACTTTATTCGGTTACTTCGCGGTCGCCCTTAGTAAATTATAAACTACTTCAAATCTTTGTTTTCGAGAAGGATAATCAACTCCACAAATATCAATCAAGACTTGAAAACGTGTATTGGTATGATATTTCAAAAACCATAATAATTGAAATAGGTAATCAGGATTGGTATATAATATATTTTCATGTTTTGATTTTTGAAATTGATGTATCCATTTTGGTAAAGTAGCTATCAGAGATTTGAAAAACGATTGGTTATCCACAAATCGTCTCTTTTTTTCTAGGAAGTAAACACATTAGAACATGAGTTAAAGGGCGAAGCATATTTTAGTATTACGAAGGGCCGAAGGCGCTGTCTAAAAGCTGGGAGCTTTGCTGATCTTGGACATTTTACTTTATTGATGTGATCTGACAGAATTTACAAAGGCCGAAGGGCTGTTGCGTGTCTCAAGCCTTTACCCACTGCAGCCATTTAGATCTTCGGCCTTTTCAATGACTTAATTAGCCAAGGACTCGCTCACGAAAGTTTCAGGCCCAAACTTAGATTCTTTGTATAGCTTACATTAAAAAGTATTTCATCCTTTAACTTGCGCGGGCAGGGGCGTAGCCAGAGAAAATTATTGGCTGAATATAAAGCTGCAAATTTGGGGCTGGGAGCCCCACAGTGAATACGTTATGTAGCATTTAGTCTCTAGTGCAAATGTTAAAATGTTACAGAGTGCTCTGCTACGAATTCAACCGATTCGAGCTTGTAAACTTGGTAAACTTGATAAATCCGTAAAACATGAAGCAAAAAAAAATATATATTTTTTTATAAATGGTTTTTCATAGAGCCGCAGTAGATTATTTACTTGCCTGCGATAAAACAAAAAAAAATCGAAGTGAACAACCAGCCAATAAATGTACAGTATAAAAGATCCTAGAAACGAATAGAGTAATTTATTTCTTTTCTTCTACGTGTTATATTGTATCTTGAGACTATGCTATGAAACTTTTTCATGGCATCTCTTCTAAACCGTCAATTAAGTAAAATAGAAATATACGAAAAACTGAAATAAGCTGAAAAAACAGTATATATTCCGTGAACTCGCCAAGGGCCGAAGGCGCTATACGTGTAAAGCTCTAACCGATTTGTTATCAAGTAAAGCCGGAGGCGCGCCGTGCTATTGCTAACTCATCCTGGCTGTCTACAGGAGCGGTTACTCGGCCGGGATAAGCTTCTTCGCTGGGCGGTACACCAACAGCTCATATCATATTATTTCCGCGCATATATGTGGGCACGATATTGGGCAGGCCAGTCGCCCGGGCATTGCTGTATTTATTAAGCTTCGAGACGCCTCTATGACTTACTTTATTTTGCTATAGGCCGTCATTGCTGTAGAAGCTACAAAAGCCCCGATGACTGGGGTTCTAATACCAGAAACAACTTTTTTGATAGCCGCTGCCATGCCAACACCATAATATATAATGATAATTTTTAGGGAAGACTTAACGAAGTCAATTAAATTTTGCAATGTGGTAAATCATCAAATTTAATGGAAACAGTAGACGACAACTGTTCGGATGATTACGCGCTTGCTATAATAAGACCAGCGAAACCAAAAAAACTATTAGATATGCCCGCTAGAAAAATTCCCAGTATAATAAATCTGCGCATAAAAGTAGCTTAATTGATACGTTCTAGGCATAGACGTTTTTTGCGCCGTAGCTGGATCTGATGTGGAATCAGCAAAATATCAGCAGATTCATAAAGAGATAGACGAAACAAAATTGATGAAACAGAGAAGACGGCGGCACGCCTGGGCCATAATAACCTCTTCTACTACAACTTATTTAGTCAGGGCGTAAGCTCCAATAAATTTAGTACAAAGATACCACAGCGCAAAACCTCTCCTTTTATTTTAGATTTTAATCTGTTGGTCAAAATCTCTTGTAAACTATAGCCAGATAAACTTCGGCGGAGTCTCCTAGGTCAATAATTCAGACTCCAGGAATATCCGCTGTAATTGCTAGAGCAATCCCGGCAAGGATACTTGTCCAAATCCTCTAGAATTTTTTTTTAATCTTCACAAAGTGCAATGATGGATTTGAAAAGTGGGGCAATTGAAAACACACCACTAATTAATGAAAAAATAATAAGTAAAAACCGGATACGGGTATTTAGTAATAAGACGGTTAATAAATTGATGGCTTTTCATTTCACAACATAAATTGAATTCTTAAAAATGTGGGAAAGCTTGCGAGGACTTAAGTCCTCGCAAACATTAGAATTTTGGATTAATCTAGCTTCTAATTCGCCGAGAATGGGCGTAATAGCAAAATAAAAGAAAAAACCAACTGAAGCAATTTGTCCAATAGTAACATATGGTGCTTCCACAGGTTGACATCCAATCCAGCCTAAAAGTAAGCAATCTGCCAAAAGCAACCAAAATAATTTTTGGTGAATTGGTCGAAAACTTGAACTACGTACATACGATGTGTTAATGAACGGTAAAGCAAATAATGACACAAAAACTAGTCCTATGGCAGCTACACCCCCTAATTTGTTAGGTATACTTCGAAGAATCGCATAAACTGGTAAGAAATACCATTCTGGCACTATATGAGCCGGAGTTGACATAGGATTCGCGGGTATGTAGTTGTCGGGATGCCCCAGAACATTAGGTGCATAAAAAATAAAAATAGAAAAAAAAATGGCAAAAGCTACCCAACATACTAAATCTTTTACGTACATATAGGGATAGAAAGCTATTTTATCCACAGAAGAATTGATACCCAATGGATTATTAGAGCCATATTGATGTAATGCAGCAAGATGAATAATAGCAGCGGCAGCTATTATAAAAGGAAGTAAGTAATGAAGACTAAAAAAACGATTTAAGGTGGCATTATCTACCGAGAAACCACCCCAAAGCCAAGTTACTATAGTGTCTCCTACCACAGGTATTGCACTAGCTAAGCTTGTAATGACTGTAGCTCCCCAAAAACTCATTTGCCTAAATTCCCCCAAACCATGTCTTTTCTACACCCCTTTTAGACTTTCTAGATGAATGATTTCAGGCTCCACCGGTTTTTTTTCATTTCAGCATTTCACTCAGAATATTAAGCAGCAATTTAAAGTATTTTTTACTAGAAATAGCCCTGATATGAAATTTTTTCTGCAGTATTTTGGTAAAACTATTTGTATGAATAAGGCCGCGCGCTCTTTGACTTTATCATTTATAGGCCAATAGGCTAATGTTTTAAGAGTCGAATAGTCAATAATTTTCTTAGAAACTATCTTAACTGCCTTAAAAGAAAATAAAAAGCAATTCAAACTAACCGAGCCGATGTTTTGATTTGAAATCTTAGATACTGGCGGGCCTTCGGCCTTACTATTATTCGTCAAATTGGGTGTTACTTAAATACCCCCGGAGCCAAAACTAAAAGTAAACCCTATTAAAATATCCTGGATCTGTTATGGCAAAAGGTTACAAAGCTGCTTAAGTAAGGCTTATAAATAAAATCTTAATATACGGCTTAAATAGACCATAAGACTCCAATAGGCCGGAGGCCTTTATTCATTCATTAGAATGAAATAGACATTATTTTTTAGAGAGAAATGGGACTATATATTTACCTAGCCGAAGATCCATGATAGACTAGGCACCCCACGTGTAGTCTCTGAGGAAATCTCTATGCTATTCTTTCCAAGGCCGAAGACGCCTATTCTCGTGTAGTAAGAGTTTTCCTGCGGATTGTCTATGATGACATGCTAAGGATTTTTACTTAGAATTTAAACCCACGCAAGACAGCAAGGCTAAAATTCTAGAGATCGCCACCAAAAATCGTCCATTTCGCGCCTTCCATAGAAGAAAAGTACCTTAGTAATAAAGAGTTTCCCGCATTTAGTGGGGTTTTTTTATCCTTCTATTAGTAGAAGGAGGGGCCAAATTGACCCCACGGTAGTACGTATCCTATAAAAGCTGTTATAATCATTAAAAGTAAAATGACAACTCCAAGACACCAAACTAATTCCCTAGGACTCGAATAACTTCCATAATATAAACCACGAAAAATATGAAGATAAACCACAATAAAAAACATACTTGCCCCATTAGCATGCATATAACGAAGCAACCAGCCGCCTTTCACATCTCTCATGATGTGTTCTACGCTTAAGAAAGCTAAATCCACATGAGGCGTATAATGCATAGCTAAAAAAACGCCTGTAATTATCTGAATGAACAAGCAAAGACCAGCCAACGAACCAAAACTCCACCAATAACTTATATTGCTCGGGGTTGGATAATCTATCAAATGATTGTTAAATGTAGAAAATATAGGTTGTTTAAGAATCGATAGTCGTCTTGCCATATTAATGTTTCGTGCTTTCTCGTTTTCGCGGATCATGGAAACTTCGTGTTCTTCATGATTAACGCAATCCATCATGGGCAGGATTTACCCATCATTACAAGGCCTTAGATAAAAAAAAAATATATATATATATATTTTTTTTTCGTTTTAGAACGCTCAAAGCCTGCATTTACGGAGTTAATAGAACGAATAAAATATATTATTTTATATTTCTTCTAATCAATTCATTTGGTTTTCGAGCTACTATTTAACGGAGTTTTTTTTAATTAAAAATATATATTTTTTAGTTGCACTGCAGTGAAATTGTTCAATGAATTAAGGGAGCCAGTCAAAGGCTACTAGAACACCAGATACAAAAACTACCCAAGCTAATGATAAAGGTAAGAATACTTTCCAACCAAGCCTCATTAATTGGTCATAACGATATCGTGGAAATGCTGCACGGACCCATATATATACAAACAAAAAGAAAAGAACCTTGATACTAAACCAAATAGAACCCGGAATCACATGGAAAATAGGAATATCTAGGATGGGCAGCCAACCTCCTAGAAAGAGCAATGTACATAGACTAGGAGAGTAAGGGTGCTGCTTCGTGGGCCCGAGAATAATAGATATTGACACCCTTCTCAAAGAACCGTACGTGACACTCTCGCGTCATACGGCTCCGTTCTGGAAATCTGGAGTCTCATCCCCTTTAACCAACGCTACGCCTAGGTTTCCGAATCACGAAGGCCTCGCATGGATGCCCGAGTGTGGATGACCGGCACAGAGCGGAAAAAATTTATTTTCCGTCAAGTTTCAAGCTGCTTGGTTTAGACTTGATTCGCTCATAATAGGACGCGAGTAGTAGTAGTAGTCTATTGTCCGCAATAATATAGGTGCTGCGCTTTGCGCCCTAGTGACTTAGGCTCGCTACGCTCGACTTTCAGACTAATGTCTACTACTGCTGGTGAGTTCTATCTCCCAGAACCAGAATGATTATCCCTGTTCAATGAGTTTACATTCATCCCCGGATATGGGGTATCGTTTCCTTCCCCCGCTACCCTTGTAGCTGTCACCTGTAATTCGCGCAGGTGTGTCCGCACCCCCTGGATGAGACGAGAAGTTTTTTCTCGCAGCAACCCTCCCTGGTTCCAGACCTAGGAGCGCACTTTCCCGTATGAGCATTCGGTACACGTATAGGTCTGGGGAAAAATTACGAGGTACCCATTAGGGTATCTCCCTAGTCTTAGATAGGTCGTCCGATGGGTTCGCGTTTCGTTGTTGTGCTGACACACCAGGCTACCCTTCTCCGAAAGCTTCGCGGGACCTACTAGTCTTCAGATCGCTCGGAAGGGTTTACTGCACAAGGCCCTTTAAAAGGACACTGGCTCCTGCAGAGGGCCGCAGCCCAACGAATGTCAGATGCAAAGCTCCACACCTCATTAAGATCATATTAGCATATTCCCCTAAAAAAAAAAGAGCAAAACCCATCGAAGAATATTCTACATTATAGCCCGCGACTAATTCAGCTTCTGCTTCTGGTAAATCAAAAGGAGCTCGATTAGTTTCTGCTAAACAAGAAATAAAGAACATAATAAATACAGGAAACAAGGGAATACCAAACCATATCTGCTTTTGCGCGATTACAATCTCACTAAAATTACAAGAACCTACACAAATTAGTACCGTAATAATAATAAGACCGATAGAAACTTCATAAGAAACCATTTGAGCTGCAGATCGTAATGCTCCTAAAAAAGCATATTTAGAATTACTGGACCAGCCCGCTGTAATAATACCATAAACGCCTAAAGAAGATATAGCAAATAGATAAAGTATACCTACATTTAAATCTGACAATACCATACCATAATCAAAAGTAGGGGTCGGAGATTTCCCCGCCCTCCGAACCATACGTGACAGTTTCCCATCATAAAGCTCTCCGCCACTGATTTACTAAAGCACGTCAACAAAAATATATATATATATTGACGCGCTTCACGAGGTACTTATTGAATGAGATCGTAGCAGCATTTGAGTGTCTGCTATGACCAACCCGTCTTTTCAGAAGAGTCGAAGCGTCGCCGCCTTCACCACAACATCTGTGGCAAGGAAAGGGCTACACCCTCTACCATCGAATCATGACTGCCACCCTTCAGTACCTGGCTTAGTCGATTTCCCTATCCACTTACTACAGCGGCTCCGCCGACCCTCTCACTAGAGAGTAGGTCGATCCCGTGATTGCGTCTTCGACTCTTTTCACCTGTTTGTTGAGGTAAGATGTCCGCATAGTATTATTCCCTTATTGAGAATGCCCCCGAAAAAAAAATATATATATTTTTTTCCGTCTTCGGCCTCCGTTATACCTACCAAAAGAACCGATTACGAGACCAAGTCGTTATCCGCTGGCTTGGTGAATGCTGTCGTTCAGCAGCTACGTAATTCGGATTCGTCAGCCTCATCAACCCCAACAGTATCTCCCGAGTCGTCCTTTGAAATAGGGGTCTCCTGTGACTTGGTTTCCCAGATGCTTTTCCACGCGCATTGCGGCAACGCTACCTCTGGGTGATTTACTCCATTGACGCAGACTAGAGATCGGGCACCAGGATATGCCCCATAATGACGAAAACACCTTGCACGGCGCGCGGTATAACAGCCCAAGCAACCAAACTTAACATAAATGTAATTACTGGAGCCATTATAAAAATAAATAAATTAGCACTACTTGGTAAAATAGGTTCTTTTATCATTAATTTTAAACCATCTGCTAAAGGTTGTAACAATCCAAACAATCCCACTACATTAGGACCCTTTCTACGTTGCATAGAAGCCATTACTTTACGTTCAGCTAGAACTAAGAAGGCTACTCCTAGTAAAAGGGGTATTATTATTCCAAGTATTTTGGCTAAAATACCAATGATATACAGTCTCATTTTGTTGGCTTTTTTTTCTATCTCATTTCATACGAAAAGCTACAAAAAATATATATATATATATTTTTTTTTACAATAGCTTTAGAAAAACATGGGTTGTGGACCGCAGGCTACTTTAAGCGGATAATTGAAAATTAAACCGCTTAAAGTAGCCTGAATGTCGGAGAACTGGTTAAAAAGCCTTTAAAAAGCTTTGATTCAATTCAGGGCTGATCCAACAAGCTCGTAAAATGAACTGGCCGCGGAGCATAGCATATTTTTCTACTGATTAGCGAAACAAAGAAAAAAAAATATATATATGTTTTTTTCTTTGTTTGCAAAACCAACCAAGTGCTACGCGCCTTTTCAAAATACATACATATAAGCATTTCCTATAATTAATGAAGTAGTTTTATCGTTTAGTGCATCTAGCCCATCTATTTTAATATGTATGTAAACTTTACCTAATGCCGCGTTTTACAAACGAGGCGGTCGAGACCAAACAGACAAAAAAATGGGGGGGGGTGCGCGGGTTCTCACATAACCCGCGCACCCCCGCATAATGGACGAAGAAGACCGCAGAGCTATATTTATTATTCGGTTCCCACAAAAATGTTACTGGTATACCATCAGCACGAGGCCTCTCCAAAGCGCTGCGGGAGCAACAACCTAAGCAAACCGGCCTAGGGCAAGTACGCGCGTGCCGCGCGGCGTTAGTCAACAACCTTCTTCGCTTTTCTTATGCAAATCTAACGGTTGCTTTTAAGCAGCTACGGTTTTATCCATTCGACTGCTGTTGAAAAAAAAAGCAGGTTGCATATTACGTGATAGGGCATAGCAAACATATTCTTTTTTCAGCGGCAAGGTCGGAACGCCTTTTATGCCCTCTGGATTCACATCATAATGCCCCTTATAGACCTCAAGCTTCCTCTTAAAGTAATAATTAAGTTATTATAACTTTTGAGTCTATCAAAATATTTGCCTTGTGACATCACCGGTATATGGATACCTTCCTTCCAAAAAGTACTAGGATCCATATTAGAATCGCTAGAATTAATCACGAATATCACCATAATTACAAGCCCAGTTCTTAAAAAAAAAGCAGACTAAATTAAGTTGTATCTTTAAATAAAGTATGATTAGGTTGGTAAAAAAACTGTTTCAGATTTTCTCTCCTTTTTTTAATTACCTCCCCACCAATAAATAGATACAAATAGGAATAACCAAACCACGTCGACAAAATGCCGGTACCAAGCAGCTGCTTCAAAGCCAAAGTGATGCGTTTGGGTAAAATGCCCTAGATATTGACGAATAGCACATATTATTAGGAAAATGGTACCTATAATGACATGAAAACCATGAAACCCTGTGGCTAAAAAAAAGGTAGAACCATAAATACCATCGGAAATCGTGAAAGGTGCTTCTACATATTCCATTCCTTGAAACCCGGTGAAGACTAAAGCCAGCAAAATGTTAGAGTCAAAAGTTACTTCATAGAGCCGTACAACTGGGTTGCCGTTTACTCATCTGACATAATAAAGTGCTCTCCGAACCGTGCGAGATAGTTACCTATCACATGGCTCTCCAACCTGATTTTTTACTTCATAGGGCACGTAGTCCTTTATCTTTATAAAGGCTTAGGCTTAATTCTATTCAGACATGAAGTCAGATTTCCCGTGTCAATCAGGTAAAGTCCATAAATGAAAATCATTTATGTACAGTGATTTAGACTCCTTCTCGCTTTGCCCTTAAACGAATAAGATCGAGTAAAGTGTTTTACTGTTGACAGCTCTCTTTCGAGTAGGCGGATACTACGAGTCCTCCGTCCCGGATAGCCGGATCATGGCTATCTAGTTCACCGGTACTACCAAGGTACTCTTATACTTACATGAAAACACATAAGATTTCCAACTAATGGTGCTAGTTCGAACAGAAAAGCAGCCGTGCTTCCAGTGTTTTTGTTTCATATTGAAATTGGGACCTCCTCCTGCTCTGCCACAGGCAGGCTACCATTCTGCCATGGAGAAGATTGCGCTGTAATATTATTGATTGATCAATAACCTGACCGAACACGCTCGAGTTAGTGTCTCATAAACACCTCACATTCATGAATAACCCATTCGGCTATATTTCCAAGACACGGTCGGAAAAGTTCTCTAGAGTGGGTCAACCCTGTCCTTTCCTTTTGCAACATGCTATTGTCCCGGTTGGTTTAAATGGTAAGTTGCATCCGTCTCATTGCGAGCATCAGCAATGTTATGATTACAAGAGGTAATCAAAAAGTTTCCTTGGTAATCTGACGGTCGCCTGGTAGCTACTAAAGCATAAACAGCTTGTTTTTTGAATCCAGCTAATATAGCATGATGAGCCCAAGTCACGGCAGCTCCAGATGAAAGTAGAATAAGGGTATTTAGAAAAGGAATTCCCCAAGGATTTAACACATCAATTCCTTTGGGGGGCCGAATAGCTCCAATTTCTACCGTAGGTGCCAAAGAAGAATGAAAAAAAGCCCAAAAGAAAGCTAAAAAAAACATGACTTCAGACACAATGAACAAAATCATACCATAGCGAAGTCCTAATTGGACCACAAACGTATGATGTCCTTCGTAAGTGGATTCACGTATAACATCGCGCCACCATACAAACATAGTATATAGGATTATTCCCAAGCCTAAGCTAAGAAGTGTTCCACCTCCCGTAAAAGAGTGCATGTACATAACACCACCAATGGTGCTTGCCAAAGCTCCCAATGAACCCAAAAGAGGCCATGGACTTGGATCTACTAAATGATAAGGATGCTTTTGAGAGACACTCATAATTCGTCCTGTGTTTGCTTTTTAGTCTAATTTATTTGATACCCAAGAAACATAATCATCCAAAGAAACAGCTTCTACAACAATGGATAGGGGTCAGGAAAAGCCCCTGCCCTCCGAACAGTATGGGAGCCTTTCAGCTCGTACTGCTCACCTTCCTAGATCTTAACCTTGGGCCTTAGGCAACCTTCTCCACAATAGTTAGAGTTCTCAGTATCTTCATCTGCGCCGCAGCCAACAAGTAACTGTTGGCGGCGTCGTGGTATTTGTTGTCCACACAGCAGTTTCGTACCTACACTGGTCATAGGTAACTTTTCCCGAGCGAATTTTAGCTCTCATGTCTCTAACCTCTATGCATATCTCCTCGATTAGATCTACAAATGGTACACAATCAAAATAACCCCGCGAGGGTAAACTTTGGCGCCCCAGGTCGCATCTACAATCTTACGCGGGAGCGCTAATTGCTTAGACTTAAAAACCTTTATAGCGTTCAGCCCTCAGTGGGCCCGCGTTTAATTGGAACATATCCTTGGTCTCCTCTGTGGAGCCGAAATCCGCGCGGGCGACCAAATAGAATAGGCAAAAAATATGACCTCCAGCAGTTTTTTTACACAATACTGCTGCCCTCCTTCCGATTCCGCTTGGCTTGGGTATTTCCGGTGGTGTGAAAAATAGATGACTTTTGCTTGGCTTATTTACTAAATGGGCTGGGTTTTTTTTTTATTCAAAGTATTCCTTACAAATCTCGGTGTCATTTTTTTTTAGCTTTCTTCAAATAGCCTTGTACCAGACAAAGGATCGCTCAATATTCGGGTGAATCGGTAGTATCTGCCGTGTTTGCTTCTGTAGATTTTTACTTATATGGTTATCGAGAGACGAACAAGATCTGTCCAGTTTAACTTGAGCGTAAACTAGCGTATAGACTTGTGGAGAGCTCCTGTTGTCTTAGTAAAGGAAAAGTACGATCTTGGATTGGCCCCCTTCGCACGACCTGAACAGGCCTGTAATACTATGAGGCCTCTGAACTCCCTCACGACACTGCCATGGGGATGCTTAGCCCCGACTTCCATAGGTCCGAATTAGGTTTTACCTTCTAGTGAGAATTTAGGTCCTTGCGCGGGCGTCTGATTTCTCGGACTGGCTCTGTATGGAGTGCCCCGTGGTTTCTCGAGTGCCGCAGAAGCTAATGCCATCAACTGCGGGTTTGACACTATTGGTCTACTAACCACTCGCTCGCCGCTATATCCTGCTTGGGACGTTCGGCCCAGCTTAAGACGGGCTCCGCGTTTCAAGCTCGTTATCCTAACCATATCCTCTGCTTTCCCGGGGAGCCCTAATGGGGGCAGGCCCATCGATCCCCGGCTTTTCCCTACTGCTCTAGCCATGATATTACTATGATAGCTTTTTTGGGTAGCTCGCACCCAGGTTTGCCCTGTTCGAGAAAGTGCGACTGAGCCAGAGTGGGCTCAGCAGTCGGCCTATTTATTCGGGCGCACGCATAAACGCATGATTAGTTCCACAAAGTTCACTGCACTGACCATAGTAAACTCCTTCTCGTTTAATAAAAATGGAAGTCTGATTTAAACGACCAGGTACAGCATCACATTTTACACCTAAGGAGGGTACAGCCCAGCTATGAAGTACATCAGCAGATGTTATAATCATACGTAGATGAGTTTTTGCTGGTACAACTACTCGATTGTCTACTTCTAATAAGCGCAATTGACCCAATTCTAAGTCATCTTCCGGAATCATATAACTATCAAAAGTTAGTGACTGTTCATCAGAACTGTTATAGTCTGAATACTCATAAGGTTGGGTCGACGGCCAGTCCTTGGTCCCAAGGGCCCATACGCCTCCCACCAAACTGTACTTGCAAGTTTCCCCGCAAACAGCTCTCCACGCCCATTAAAACTCGAAGAGTAGAATGTCTAGTTCTTTCCCACCCAGGGATAAAACGTAATATATTCTCTACAGCGGATCTTCGGGTGGCTTATCAGGGGTCTGCTTCTTGTTTTATTGAGCCATGATCTTAGTGAAACTTTGAAAGGTCAAAACTTTGGCCCTTTTGTTGATATGTCTGTAATAAGGTGCTTCCGCAATTTCAGTAGTTTTATAAGCAAGACACAGATCATATAGGAAAAAAAAGTATGGGACCTTACTGCATAGTTAACCACATAAAACGAATCCAATCTAGTTATCCTTTGTTCAATAAGTGCAACGTTCGAAAAAGGGGTGATAGTCCAAGTTGTAGGAATGAAATGACCCAATGAACCCATGGTTTATTTATTAATCCCCGGGCCTTATGTCCTTGTTCATTGTTTTATAGCAATAGGCTTTCCGTTTACTTCTTGTTCCTAGCACCTATTGATGTTCCAAAAAAACTTACCGGTTGCTTGGAACTAAAAGGATCTGTCCTTCATTTTCTCAATAATGATAAGACGGGTCACGCCCTGAATCGTCGAGAATGGACTCGCCGACTCCTGAAGTAATGTTCCCAAATTTTAATTTGATCTTGCGATATGCAGTTTTGTAACGTAACTCTTTATCAGGTCAAATAGACTAAGATATTACCATTTTCACCGTAAGTAAATCCTCTGTAACCCTTGAGTTTTCGCCGAAATTGCCCGACGTCCCTTGCGAGCGGCCGAGACTCCGGTACAGTATAAGCGCTGGTCCCCTTCGGTAAAGTTCTTGTTCTTGATGTTACCTACTAGAGGACCTCCGTCCCCAAAGAAGAAGAGCAAGCCTCTCTGAGGCTCGTTCTTCTTCTTTCGGCAGTTTTGCCATTACCGTGGTTGTTGCCAACGTTAGGGGATCCCCTATTCCAAAAAATGACGGGGCCGGGCCTGTTAGATTCGAAGTCGTATACCACTGGCTGTGGTGCTGATAGATTCAATACTTCAGCGCTGTTATTGGACATTGCAGGCTGAGCAGTCTATTTCTTGTATATTGCCTACACCGAGAAGAGGAATGTGTACCTCCAGCGACTTAAAGAATGGAACCATAGGCCTATTAGCTGGGGGAGCCTTTTCAGTCTATAGGTTTAACCTCAACTTCCCGTTTCTGGCATGCTCTAGTCCTTTCAGTCTTTCAACGTCAAACGAAGAATAATTTTGGCTCATCTTCCTTTTGGTAAGCCAGAAGCTTTGCAGACCATAGAACCAGTCCGGTGCATTTCGTTGCACGTCCATCATTCTTGTGAAAGGGCGCACTCCAATACCGTTGATGTCCAATAGCTTTGATAGTAATTGTTGGATCTACTACCTCGTCCATTGAATATAATAAAGCAAAAGATGGTATAGCAATAAACATCAGAATAATACTAGGAAAAATGGTCCAAATAATCTCTATAGTAGTTCCATGAACAATCCTTTCTGGAATTGGATTTCTTTTATAGTGAAAATGCCATAAAGCGCGAACCAACATCCATAATACAAAGATTAAAATAATTATTAGGAAGAAAAAAATATCATGATGTAAGATAGGGGTCAGCGCTCGATGTCTGCCCTCAGAACCATACGTGACAGTTTTCCGTCATAAAGCTCGCTACCTCGAACCTCGGCCTGAGGAGGGGCGAAGAAGCATGCTCTGCCCCTTCTCCAAAACAAAATATGAAACGTAACGGCGCTACGCACACCTTTCTTTGTTCGCAAAGCGAACAAAGTGGACATGTGTTAAACGGTCAGTCAGCAGGGAAGCTTGCATAGAAACAAGCAAAAAAAAATATATATATATTTTTTTTTCTCACTTTATTCCACAAACTATTGCGCAGTGGCATCATCAAGGCTATAGACTGATTGCTTCGTAACACGTAGCTAAGATGATGGTATCGTTGAGCGCGTAACAGTCCATTGTATGCTTCATCCTTGCATTTACAGGCTTTCACTCGCTCTTTAACTGAGATAGGGACACGGGAAAAAATATATCTATTTTTTTTTTCAAAGCCCCTTCCTTATGTACCTCAGAGAGGATACGAAACGGTCTTAGGTTGATCCCCTTAATAGCTAAAACTATGCATTCTTACTACGGGATCTCTGAATTCTCCCTGTACAGGGAGTTAGTTCCCCAGCTTACACCATCACGGATTTTAAAGGGTTAGATCCTTGCGTAAATGCCTGATTTCTCGGGCTATTCCTGTATAAAGTGCCACGTGGGGACTCAAGTCCCGTGTTCGCAATTGATATCGAACGCGAGTTCGGCCGTTTTGCAGGCTTACTATCCACGCGTATGCCTTGATATTTTGCTTTAGACATACGGCCCGGAATTGGATGGACTAGATTCACGTATCAAGTTTGTTATCCTGATCTTTCCTTATGCTTTGTCGAAGCATCCTAGTGAGGGCAGTCTCAATGTTCTGCGAGTTTCACATGATGCTTTCGGGGCAATCTTATTGCTAAGGATGTCCCACCTGTGTAGCTCACATCCTGGCTATCGCCAGCTTGAGCAGATGTGGCAGAGTTGGAGCAGAGCTCTGCAACCGTGATGATATATCTAGGCGCACTCAATTATTCCTTGCATCATAGGTGTTGCTGCGTCTTGAAATCCTAATTGCCAAGGTTCCGCAGCGTCACAATAAGCAATTGGAAATAGCCATGTATTTTTCAAACTCATTTGGTATATTCTTGTTTTTTTCAGAACTACTTCAGCCCTTAAACAGGCGCCACAAAAGGTCCAACCAACAAAAAACTCGATTTTTTTGTTAGACGCCCATTAGGATAGGCAAACCCGCGGTAATAATCCTATAAGAACCCAGAAAATAAAAAGATCTAAGATTAAACCCACCCCGTAGATTATAGTTTTGTATCATAAAACTCTACGTTCAAATTAATAAAACTTAAATCCTAAGAAAGATATACTTGCTAAACTCGAGAAATAAAAGAACCTAAGTTCCCAATGGCTCTTTAAGAAACAAAAATATTTTCATATCTTATAAAAATGAAGGAGTTTGCGTTTGGGACAGGGTACTTAATAGATAATTTAGGTGGTAATTTTTTTGTAGGTGTCTGTTGAAGGTCTGCTTATGATACTTGTGGCCTTTCTTCCATGGTCGTTTGTCCTGCATACTGATTTTTAATCTTATCGCGCAAAGACCCTTAGCTTGCAGCTTGTTGTATTTAGCTTTTACTAAACGCTGAACAGCATCATCTAGACGTGGCTGTTCATTCTTCATCAGTACTTCTTTTTTTTACTACCTAATCAAACCAACAAGCATTAATTTATTTCATGTAACGCTCTTCAGCCTTTCTTAAAAGCTGATCCGTGTTTTTAGCTTTATCAGTAAGTACCTGCTAATCAAACTTTAGCTTTTCCAATTTTAGGCTTTTCTCTCACAATTCTAATGCATTCGCTTTATTTAAATTGTGCACGTACAACTAAGTACCCCGCCGCAGTAAAAGCGCCTATGGCATTACCAGCTATCTTATTTTCGTTTGGCCAAAATGACAGAGAATTATGAAAACTTTGTGTGGTTGTTTTTTTATGTAATTTTATTTAAACAACCTTTAAAATAGAAAATATTTTAAACTTTGAACCTAAGATTCCACGCTAAATAAAGATAATAAGATTATTTTTTTTTTTCATCTATGCGTAACACTTTCCTAAGCTCTAAACGTTGAGGGTACTGAAGTTCCAGATTATTACCTATTAAGTTTACTTTTATTTGTAGGGCTTTATAGTCTACCTTATCCTTATAAAAAACCAAAATAATCATGAAAATAAACTATTTATTATAGACGGTGGATTCTGGGTTCCATCGCAAGGCCGCTTCGGCTGGAATGCCCAATTAATAGGATTGAGGATAGAAGGCGTAAACCGGAGCAAATGCCTTTTCCGTCACGAGGGGTGGCCAGTAGACCGCGTCAACAACTCCTTTTTTATATTATATAAAGTGTCGGCTACGTTCTTAAGGTCTAAGATTCTAGTCGTCTATTGGAGTGTACTCACGATTTACAAGGCTTTTTCATATTTTCCTTTGTAGTTTGCCAATTCCTTGAATTCATTCATTAGTAACCCAAGCCTTTACATTCAGACTCAAGGATTCCCTAACAGCATTGTTGTTTTCTCCTGAATTGCTATTTGAACCAATGGTTCGTGGTAGGAGTTCTCAAAACCTTTTTCAACAAATTATTATTTTAAATATTTATTTTTATATTTGCCGAATACGGAAGGGTTTTTCAGGGAAACAAAACCGGATTCTAATATAAAGCATGCTAGGTCCACATCAACAATTCGGTATCCTCCCCCCCCCCTTCCCTTCTATTATCAAATAAGACTTACTTTAATTTAGTAAATTTATCTTATTGCTCCTTTAACAACCAAGTTAAATGAATCTTTATATAAGTATAACGCCAACGCAGCTTACTTTTTTGCATTTAACTCTTTAAGCTGGAGTCGAAGGGGCCAATAGATAGAGTAAGCTTTTTAAAATAATTATAGGTCATTATGTTGGGCAGAGAAAGCTTCAGTAATCACGCAACATGCTTGATGAAAGCAAGTCATATATCATAAATTATCCCCAAACATCGCTGTTATTGAGTCGAACTTAAGCCTTCGAAATACTCCCCCTCAAAGTGCTTGCAAGATTTTCAAGCACGCGGCTCTTGTTTGGTATTCGAAACTAGCATAATTGAACAACTATGATGGCATAAACCAAAAAAATATTTTTTTTTATGAAGACCCAGTTCGTACCATAACTGTATAATGATAAAAAAACTGATTGTTTCACTTCCAATTCATTGTACTATGGAAACTCTAACGCCATTGCTGATGATTTTAACGCTGAGAGCACCAGACCGCATAGTGCGGCATATATATATATATTTATTTATTTTGCCAAGCCGCCCCGCTTCAGGCCCAAATTTACCCACTTTTTTTTCAGAGCTCATTATCGAATAAAAATAAAAAAAAAAATAGAAAAAAAAATTTAAGCTTAATTCTTAAGTAAAAAGGGCCCCTGGGCCTTCAGTTTGGGAATTAAGCCTGCTAAATAAAATAGGGCGTTCCTTCCCCGGGGGCTGCGTTCCTCACTGGCAAATCGCGGAACGGTTACTGGCACGTGCTATGGACGAAGCCACAGGCGAAGCAATCGAGTGTAGCCAGTTTACCCGCCTACGCGCGTAGCTTGATAACTACAAGCAAACTAAACACGATGCATAATGCATTATAAGTGCTTCGCACAACTGAATCTGTTCTACATGATCAGTATTAATCTCCCGTTAACCATGTGCCCATAATATGTAAAAAACAGAGCCTACAAAGGCTTTGGTTATTTGCTTTAATAAGTATAATCAACCTCTTGGAAACACACAGTTAAACCAATACAATGCTTAAAGGGATTCAAAAAAGTAGCAGATTATGCAACTTGTGGATTATTCATATAATGGAAAAACCACTTGGCTTTGATTCAGTTCTGCAATAACATAGTAATTAGATGCTACGCCATGGGGTAGACCCATGGTTCAGGATTAAAAGCTAGGCGTGCCTTGAAACACATGAAAAATTTACATGCTTTATGCTCGATAGCTTGACCATGCTGTACTTACATAAATAGGAGTTAAAAAAACCCGAAGGAATTGCGTTTAACCATAAGATTTATCCATATGAGGCCTAACTTAGGCATAATCTATAGTATGCTGCGTTTTCTAAATTTGTTTTTAAATAAAGGTAAGGTAGTTGTTTAGACATGCTCTGAACAATGCCATAGTAAGAAGCTAAATCCTGTATCAATATATTCAGCGCACTTAACAGTTATTTGCGCTAACCGCGGAACTCTTAGAAAAAGAACACAAAAAAATACTTGGCTGCGCTTCGCGCCTTTGGCCATAGAGGCAAAAGTTGCAGTAAAGGGGTTTGGATTGAATAGAAAAGATAAATGCATCAAGGGCAATGCAGTAACTTGGAAAAGAAAACGAGCCGTCATGCCACCACCTTTATTCCTATTTGCTGCCCCGCCCCACGCCTTTTGGCGGTTGCAGCACGCAGCAATTTATTTTACAAAATAGAAAATTTGTTTACTTTTCGATTCTTCGACCACTAAAATGGAAAGTAGACCTTAAGTCGTCCGCCCCGGCATACGTCAAAAAAATAGAGATTTTTTTTAGTTACCTTTTCTTTTCTTCGCCCCACATTTATCATTTATTATTGGCTTTACGAAGGACTTTAGTCCCGGAAAACGTTAGCTTTCCGGGGGTTTACCCGCTTTCTTTGCTTTGTGCGAAAGAAAAGCAGAGATTGAAAAGGCACAGTGAAAAAAAAAAGAAGCGTACAAAAAAAAAATATATATATTTTTTTTTTGTACGCTTCTTAATGGCTTCAGAGAGCTGAAGCCCTCAAATATCTCTGATTTTTTTGATAGTATTTTTAAAATCTATAGCATTTTGTCGGAACACATCCTGTCTTTTGACTTGAGTAGTTTTATGCATAGTAAGTACTATAGCTCCAATCATGGCTACTAATAAAATAAGACTAGAAACCAAAAACAAAACAAAATAGGTGGTATAAAGTAAATTGCCTAATGTTTCCAAATTAGTCCAACTTTGTAGCTTTTCAGCATAAACTGTATATGTTAAATAAGTTGTACTCAATTTCGTTGGTAATATTGGAATGTAATCATTATCTACAATGAAAAAAATTTCCAACAAAAAAATAACTCCAATAATACCACCTACAGGTAAATAACGCAATACATTCTCGTGAATTTCTGCTATTTTAATATTTAACATCATAACGACAAATAAAAATAAAACGGCAATAGCTCCTACATAAACCACTAAAAAAATCATAGCAAAGAAGTCAAGACCTAACAAAACAAGTAAACCCGAAGTGTTGAAAAAAACTAAAATGAAAAATAAAACAGAATGGACTGGATTTTTAGCACGTATTACCATAACACTAGAGACTAAAGCAATGCTCGAAAAAACAGAAAAAAGTATCATGGTTATTTTACTAAGTCCCTTTTATTATTTGCTTTAACAATGAAAAAAAATCTATAGATTTTTTTTCTACGCGTCATCTCTTCTCCAGATGATGATGCGAGCAAACACAAACCAAGCAGAAAAACAACTAAAGCCAACACATGTACACAGCATAGAAAAAGAGCCCCATAAGAAAGAGATCCCGCTGGTGAGAGGAAGGGGTGCAAAATAAGAGCGCTCTCGATACGAAATAAGCCTTCGGTTATAAGTGCAACAGGAAGCAAAAAAAAAATATGTATTTTTTTTCTTATCCGCCTCCCTCCCCCCCCCGCTTTGGACATAGCTCATTAGAAGGCTTCGTGAAACGACATCATAAATAAAAAGTGTCTCAGGTTCTTGTCAGTCGAGTAGATAAATCTCGATATATCGTAATAGTAAATGCATGGCGAACTTTGCGCATAGTTAGATACAAAACTATCTTTCGCCCGTGAAACCCGTAGATTATTTTTCGATTTTGAATTCGCATAAAGCAAATTCATCATGTATGATAATTAATGACCATCTTTATTTCTAAACTTTATTCCTTGTGCCCTTAAGGAGACACTCTTGAACCTTGCATCACCGGAGGCTCTCGGAGCTGAAACCGCTTCGAGTTGTTTTTGTACGAAACGATTCATAAATTAGCTATGTAAATGAGCGCTTTTCACTTTTGCTTCTTAACCAAATATTGGAAAGCACATGGTTGGGGTCTTCGACCCCAACTTATGAAATTGGGGCAAGGAGAGGCTTAGAAACTTTGAGTTTTATTCTCGTCTAGAACAAACATAAATGACACAAAATCACGCATACTTTGTCCATTAGCTTATAGAAAAAAGGCGCGCAGCAAACCAACAAAAAATCTAGGCGCACAAAAATATATAGATTTTGTTTCATATATATTAGAAAATGCAGAAAAGTGAAAAAAAACATTTTTTTTAGCTCTTCAAATCCATTTGATTATGCTTCGCCTTTTCTTTTTTCCAAAAGTTACCATTCATTATTTAAGAAAAAAAAAACATAAATAGAAATTAACGCTCTATTCGCTGCGCGAATGTAGAGCAAATTAAGCTTGGCTTCGAGGTATTTCTTCATATATAATATATATATGAAAAAAGGCCGAAAGAAATAAAAATATTTTTTTATTTTCTCTCAAGACTTTGCCTCGAAAAGCGTCAAGCAACGAAGCAACTTCTTGGTTTCGCCTCGCGCTAAAATAAGAAAAAGAGAATTCATCATGGCTTGCAGTCCGCTAGAACAATTTGCAATTATTCCATTAATTCCTATTCATATAGGAAATTTCTATCTTTCATTTACGTGCGGAGCTCGCGCCCACTACTCGATGGTGTAAACACTTCGTCGGGGTTTTAGACGATAATCCAACTCCCGTTTACTTCGATGCCGTGGAGTCAGGAAAGTGTTCTGTACAGGATAGGTTTACGAATCTCGAGGATGGCCGCTTTTTTGGAAGGAAGACGAATATGAGGACTGATCTACTCGAATAGCCGATGGTAAACGGTGAAAGGAAGCCCCTGGGTCAGGATACAAACCATGTTCACGCCGGCACACGCCGGTCGAGCCTAGAGAATCCTAAACAGAACGCGCGGGTAGATCAACTGGGGTGACGGCTATGAGGGTGAGTACCCAGGATACTGTGGAATGCGCTCGAGGATGGATGGAAAACCTCCCACAAAATAAGTGGCGAGGAATGTAGTCCTGGCTCTCTTCGGCTAAGTAAAAAAAAATACTTTTTTGAAGATGGCTGCCGAAATAAAGCCTCTATTGAACCTTTGGCCGGTCCCGAGGAGAGAGGAGCCGTATGATGGGAGACTATCACGTACGGTTCTATAGGAGGGGAACGGCTTTAAACCTTAAGCCTAAGTAAGGCTTAAATGGAGCAAAAAAAAAATATTTTTTTCCCCTACCGCCCCAATTCATCTTTGTTTATGCTATTAACTATTAGTTTAGTATTGCTTTTAGTTCATTTCGTCACTTTAAATGGAGGACACTTAGTACCAAATGCTTGGCAATCCTTTGTGGAAATTATTTATGATTTTGTGCTTAACTTGGTAAATGAACAAATAAGCGGTCCTTCTTCGATGAAACAACGCTTTTTTCCCTTAATCTTTGTTACTTTTACTTTTTTATTATTTTGTAATCTCATTGGTATGATACCCTATAGTTTTACAGTAACAAGTCATTTTATAATTACCCTGGGTCTTTCATTATCTCTCTTTATCGGAATCACTATAGTTGGATTTCAAACACATGGGCTTCATTTTTTTAGTATTTTCTTGCCGCAAGGGGTACCCATGTCGTTAGCACCCTTCCTAGTACTTCTGGAGCTAATCTCCTATTGTTTTCGCGCATTAAGTTTAGGAATACGTTTATTCGCCAATATGATGGCTGGTCATAGTTTAGTAAAGATTCTAAGCGGGTTTGCTTGGACTATGCTATCTATGGGGGGTATTCTGTATTTAGCACATCTTGCTCCTTTTTTGATAGTATTCGCATTAACTGCTTTGGAATTAGGTGTTGCTATATTACAAGCTTATGTTTTTACTATTTTAATTTGTATTTACTTAAATGATGCTATAAACCTTCATTAAAAGACTGGTGTAAGGAGCATCAAAACAGTTGCTACATCACTTCTTTACTTTTTAAACGCGTCATCATTAACCATAATAAAAAGCTGGATTTGCTTTTGATGACGCAAAATAATGCACACCAATGGTCGGAGACCTTTGAACGCGCGGGATGCAAAAGCTACGAAAAAAAAAATATTCTATATATATATATTTTTTGCTGCGCCCTGCGGCCTTGTAGAGTTCCCTGTTGGCGGAAGCGAATGTCCCAGGACCCGGGGAACTAATTCCTACTGAGACAAATAGGCCGCAGGTACCCCCCCCCCCCCCCGCAGCTTGACAAAAAAGTTGTCTCTGGTTGCCCCGGTGTGCTGATAATCGTGCGCTACCTGTAAGGTGCACAAAGAAAAAACTACGCGAATATTACTAGCTTTCTGGTTAAATTTTTGATAGAAAAAAGGCAAGCAAAAAAAATATATATTTGCTGCGCCCACTCTCTTGCAACCCTTCCTTGATGCGGCAAACTTGTCTTGAGCTGAGACGCTTAATGTCTGATTCTGAGAAAGGAATAATAGTTTAATTATGATAAAAGCAATGAAATTCTTATAAATGAGTAGCCAAGCGCATAACGAAGCTTGGCCTTTTTTTCTTTCCCCAATCCCCGAGTGAAGCAAAAGGGGGCGAAGCGCAGAAAAGTTTCTAAATAATGCGCTTCGCCTCCCTCGTTGCCTGATCCCTTTTTTTTTCCACTTTAAATAGTTTACCACCATCTATAATGCGAAAAACTACGATTGGCTTGAGCCAGTTTATGAAGATCATCCCTTTTTTTACGTGCAATCCCCATCTTTCGGGAAGCATCCAATATTTCATCAGCTAAACATTGATCTAAGCTCATGCTTTTTTTGTTTATACGGCGTTTGGCTGCTGCTTCGAGCATCCAACGAATGGCTAAGGTTTCTTGACGATTTGTCGCTATAATAGATGGTACTAATTGAGTAGTACCAGAAATTCTTACCTTTTTCACTTCACAAACAGGCTTGACATTTTCTATGGCATTAACCAAAAGTCTTAATATATCGCCATGCTGAGCTAGACAATGAAAAGTTTTATAAACAATAGCACGAGATCTCGTTTTTTTACCATCAATCATGCAAATATGGACCAATTTTTTTATTAATTGTTTTTGTTTACCATGCAAGCCCCGGATATAGCCCAAATTGTCTGAGCTATTGTATGTGCTTGCCCCACGACCTTTAGGTCTTGATGGCACATGCCCTGGAAGGGCATAGCATAAATATCTACAATGCAATAAACGACGCGCAAAAAAGCTTTCTGAAAAAAAAAATAGATTTTTTCCGCTAAATGGCCAATTTTCATTTTTTTTCATTCTCGCCTTTTCTGAAAGTTTTGATTGGTGAAACCAATCAAGGGATGAACCAAGCACAAAGCTGAAATTCGATGATTTGACAAATAAATTCATATAGAATCTTTGGGTTTTTTTGTACCATATTTAGATCTGCCTCGACGTCGACCCGGTATTCCCTGCAAATCTTTAATTCCTCGAATACAATGGTATTTCACACCTGGCAAATCTTTTGCTCTACCCCCTCTAACCATAACCACAGAATGCTCTTGCAAATTATGGCCTTCGCCGGGAATGTAAGCAATTATCTCATTTCGATTGGTTAAACGTACTTTGGCTATCTTGCGTAAAGCCGAATTAGGTTTCTTTGGTGTTCTCGTCGAAACACGCAGGCATACTCCTTGCTTTTGAGGACATTGAGTTAAAGCTCGGGTACGTTGTGTGCGCCGTTTTGACTTTCTACCATGACGAATCAATTGATTTATTGTAGGCATATTTCACTTACTTGGTTTTTTTTAGAAAGTTGCATAAAATTTTTCTTTCCTATTTCTCATGCTTTATTCGTTATGGGAATGGGGCCTTTGGCCGCTATACCCTGCGCCCTTTCATGACTATGCTTTCTACGATATTTATTAACCATAAGAGCACGAAAAAAAAATAATAAGAGAGGACAGTAGTTAAGAACTATAATAAAGGGCGAAAACACTGAAAAAAAGTATTTTTTCAATTGTTTGTGTCCTTTCCTTTTTTAAACAAAAAATTCCTACGTGCACTAGAAAGCTCATTTTACTTGGCTCTCGGAGCATATGTAAGTAAGGCTACCCCTTACGGGATTCGAACCCGTGTTCTCGCCATGAAAAGACGATGTCCTATACCCCTAGACGAAAGGGACAAAATTATTTCAAAGAAAAAAGGTCAGCCAGAGCTGCGCTGCAATAAAAATGCAATAAAAAGAAGTGGCACAATTTGCGGCCTGTGGCCCGTTTATGCGCCACTTTTCTTTTTCATCTACCTACGATAATTCATAACGCTTTCAACTAAAAAAAAAATCTGTACCTGTTGAACATTACATCAAGAGCGACCTTTAATAAAATAGCGTCTGCATTTCCCCTTTTCGGAGAAATTAGATAAGAAAACAAAATATATATATATATCTATTTTAGCAGTAAAAACGCAAGCTAATCTAATCTAATCTAATCGAATCAACATTCGAACTTAATTACGTTAGTAATGCACGTAACTGCGGATGTTGACTACACAGTGCAGTCACAGAAGGCATACTTAAAATAATGCAATACGGTAATACTAATCTCTAGAGAATGCTGCCCGAACTGCTATTCTTTTTTCATATATATATGTTTTTTCTTTGTAATAATGCAGCCTACATGACACGTAGTGCTTAAGAAATTTATGCTTGTAGCTCAATCGGATAGAGCACCAAACTACGGATTTGGGGGTTGAGAGTTCGAATCTTTCCAAGCATGGTTTACTAAGATAATACATCTAATAATAAAGAAGCGGCTGTAGCGAGGCTGCCCTTCTTAGTAGTAATAAAGAAGCGGCTGCAGCGCGGCTGCAGCGCGCCCCTGCCTTTCGGACCCTTGTTACTTTTTTATTATTGTGCTGCGGAAATAGCTTAATGGTAGAGTATAGCCTTGCCAAGGCTGAGGTTGAGGGTTCAAGTCCCTTTTTCCGCTTAAAATGTATGCCAGGCCGATGGGGGGGCAGCCTCGCGCTGCGGTGGGTGCGGTGGGCTTGGCGCTACAGGCCGAAGGCTGGCGCCCACATTATTCGCATAACAAATGATGGGAAACGGTACGGAGAGTCATTGGTGCGCCGGCGTTGCAGCCAGCGGCTTAGAAAGATAGACTTAGTGCCATTTGATGGGTGACTAAGAATAGGGGAGAAGGGTATAAAAAGAAAAACGTAATGAAAAATAAAGTAATTGCTAGTAGTAAGGATTTTTCACGATCCATTGTTTTATATAGAATCCATTTTTTAGGTGTATCAAAATACATGATTTTGACAAAGCGTATATAATAAAAACAACTGATAACACTAGTAACAACTCCTATTAAGGCTAGTAAGTAAGCGCCACAGCCTAAAGCAGCAAAAAACAAATAAAATTTGCTACAAAATCCGGCTAAGGGGGGTATTCCTGCGTATGAAAACATAGTAATAGACAAGGTAATAGCTAAAATAGGATTAGTTTTTGCTAAAGCACCACAATCAGCTATATATTTGAAACGATTTTGACGTAATGCTAAAACTATGGCGAATACATTGATGGTCATTAATACATAAATAAAGACACCAATTAGTAGGGATTGAATACCTTCTATGGTTCCGCATGAAAAACCAATAAAAAGATAACCTACATGTCCAATAGAACTATAAGCTAAAAGTCTTTTGACTTTGTTTTGAGCCATAGCAGCCAAAGCACCTAAGATCATAGAAGCAATGCTGCAAAAAAAGAATAGTTGTTGCCATGTTGGATCATAGAAACTATAAATAAAAACACGTACCATATTGGCAAGAATAGATATTTTAGGTGCAATAGAAAAGAATGCAGTAACGAGAGTAGGTGAACCCTCATATACATCAGGTGCCCACATATGAAAAGGAACTGCAGTGATCTTAAATAAAAAACCTACAGCAATAAATAGAATCCCCATAAAGATACCACTAGATTGAGCACCAAATAAAGTGATTTCATATCCAGTGAAAATCTTAGCTAATTCCTCAAAGTTGGTAACTCCAGTAAATCCATAAATCATAGAACAACCAAACAATAAAATTCCAGAGGAGAATGCACCTAAAATAAAATATTTTAAGCCAGCTTCTGTAGAAAATTCAGAGTCTCTTTTCGATGCTGCGATCACATAGAAACATAAACTTTGAAGCTCAATAGCTAAATACATGGCAATTAGATCATAAGCCGAGATCATGAAAAGCATACTGAAAGTAGAAAGTAGAATTAAAACGATAGATTCAAAAGCATTCAAACTCTCTTCTTTGAAATAACCCAGACACATAATTATAGTGCTAGCCGTACTTACTAATAGAAAGATTTGGCAAAAATATGTAAAATTGTCTATTATTAAATTATTATAGAATAAATTGGCAACAGTTAGAGGTGTGCTAGAAGCCACCAATAAGATAGTTATTAGATACCGATAGGGTGCTTTTCCCCCCCCCCGGTCAGAACCACACGTGCGAGTTTCCCCGCATGTGGCTCGTCCATGATAACTTTTTCAGGTCTACAGACCGAAACCCTCTAAGGTCGGGCCTGCATGAACAAAATAGAACACTGATCATTTTGGAGTTCGCGTTATGCTACATTGTCTTCAATTCCTTTATTGGTTACGTCCGTAGGTAGATTAATCAAATTCGCTGTTTTACCTAGCTATTGCCTTAATGTTTTATTTAGGATCGTATATTGACGTAGGAAGTCTCATTAATATGAGGCTGAAAGTAGTAGCACTCAGCGAAAAAAAATATTTTTTTTTCTCTTTAATGACATTATCCTCAATTGCTTTTCCGAGTTTGCTATACTTTCCAGACGCGGCGCGCCGCGTCTGGAAAGTATAGCGCATTATCACCTACCTCCTTTTCCTCCGAGGCTTTCACTTTAAAGGGCATCGTCGTATGCTCAACATTAATTGCCCGGTGTATTTCTCAGGGTACATTATGGAAGGATCTGTCACCCATACATTTTGGCTAAAGCCTTGGTCCCCAAGGGATTTTCAAAAGTATTTTTGAAAATCGTAGCAAATTTGCTACGCCCTGCTTTTATCAAAGCCGGTTCCTATAGAGTCCATTTGGATGATCCCTAGTTTGCGCGTTTGGCCGTTTGCTTGTCGTTTAGTTACATGTACCACTTTTTCTGTTCATTACAGTTACGTCCGGAGGGTTGCCCGCACGTGAGTAGCGTTCGAGCCCACGTGCCTTCCGGCCCCGCCTTTTGTTGGGGGAAGTTACCTTACTTTTATGCGTACGATTGTACTTGCGACGAAACGCGGATAGTACCCATGCTATGGTTCCCTGCGGTCTGATCCCGCATAAGGTTAGGGAGTCTACCCGAGCGATTGTTTTCAACTTTTGTCTTCCCAAACGCGCCCTCCTAGGCGCACAACACTAAGTAAACCAAGCCAACTAACATTACACACTAATGGTGGATAATCATATTTTTTAGAGGTACTAAATACAACTCCATAAATAAGCAAAATGATGGTTGCGTTAATAAGAAAGATCTCTGGGAAAAGCGCTAAAAAATCATGTTCAAACATTTCTTCAAACCTCTTTTTTATGTTTTTTAATTAAATTTTCCATGTTGCACTAAGTTACTTACGGAAGTATGCATACACTCTAGGAAAACTTCGGGGTAAACACCCATCCAAATAACTCCGACAATAAAAGGGAAAAATATTAAAACTTCTCTTCTATTTAAATCGGAGAATTTTTGGAGGAATTTGGGTTTGAAATTCCCAAAAATCACACGATTATATAGCCAAAGAGAATAAGCTGCGCCTAAAATCATTCCAAGTGCCGCCAATGTGGCCACTAAGCTATTTCTTTGGAAAGCTCCTACTAAAATAAGAAATTCTCCGATAAAGCTGCTAGTACCGGGTAAACTCATATTGGCTAAAGTAAAGAATAAGAAAATCGTAGAGAACATTGGCATGGTGCTGACTAAACCTCCATAATATTTAACAAGTCGAGTCTTATGCCGGTCATATAAAACACCAACACATAAAAAAAGGGCTGAAGAAACCAGTCCATGACTTAACATAAGTAAAATACTACCTTCAATTCCTTGTATGTTTAGACTGAACATACCAATAGTAACAAAATTCATATGAGCTACTGAAGAGTAGGCAATAATTTTCTTCAGATCGATTTGTCTTATTGTAGTCAAGGAAGTATATATAATAGCAATAACGCTTAAAGTATAAATGAAAGGAGTAAAATAAAGTGTCGCTTCAGGAAACATGGGTATGGAAAATCTTAAAAAACCATAGGTTCCTAATTTTAAAAGAATTCCTGCCAAGATTACAGATCCAGCCGTAGGTGCCTCTACGTGAGCTTCAGGTAACCAAATATGAACTGGTACCATAGGCACTTTTACGGAAAAAGAAGCAAAAAAAGCAATCCATAGCAATATTTGGCGCCGCTCACTAAATTCTGTGGTTAATAATATTTGTAAATCAGTGGTTCCTGTTTGGAAAAAAATAAATAAAATGGCTAAGAGCATGAAGACAGATCCAAGTAAAGTATATAAGAAAAACTGATATGCTGCTTGTATTTTTCTTTGTCTAGAACCCCATACCCCTATGATAATAGGAGAGTAAGGGATGATAGGCCCTCGGCTTTATCTCCCCATGATAAATGGGTCAATAAAAAGCTCCTGTAGGTACCCACACCCTTCTCAAAGAACCGTACGTGACACTCTCGCGTCATACGGCTCCCTCTCAAAATAGCGGATGAGCCAAAATAAAAGCCGAGCAAAAAAAAAATATATAGATTTTTGCAGAAAGGGCTTTACGCCTTTTTTTGGCTTGTAGTTCTAAAATATGTTTTTATTTCGGTCTCCTTTTTTGTTCCAGCGACTCATCCCGCGGCCTCGTCAATCACCTCCCGACAGAGGAATTGACCTGAGGTCCTCTTTCAAGACCAGGACGATTATCCTTGTCAGCTAAATAGGTAGTTAACAAATTTACGTCCATCCCCAGGCGTCGGGTACTTTTTTTTCCTCACCACCCTTGTAGCTGTCACCCGTAATTCGCGCAAGTGTGTCTGCACCCCCTAGACTTCACGAAAACTGTTTTTTCGCAGCAAAACTCCATTCTTCCCTGCCTAGGAGCACCCTTTCCTGCATGTTTATACAATATTCGAGTAGGCAGAGTGAAGTCCCGCAAAGTACCCACTTAAAGTTAAAGTACCCCCCAATCCCAAATAGGTCATCCGACGGGTTCGACCAAAAAGCTATGCTTACACACAAGACTACCCTTCTCCGAAAGCTTCGCGGGACCTACTAGTCTTCAGATCGCTTGGAAGGGTTTACTGCACAAGGCTCCTGCAGAGGCGGCGCGAAGCGCCGCGAATATCAGATGCTCAGCTCCGCACAACATAGGGATTAAAACGCTTTCGAAAAAAACATAAAATAGTAAGAGATCCAGCATACAAAACACAGCAATCATGAAAGATTCACAAATTAGAAATGCTATCATATACTCTTTTTTATAACTTTTAATACTGGACCAACCTACTAAAATGCAAATAGGAATTAAAAATGTGGTCAAGACCACGAAAAATAAAGAGATACCATCTATACCTATATAAAAATTGATGTTTGAATAAGGAAGCCATTGAATGGTTTCCACGAATTGAAATTTGGCTGTAGAATTATCAAATTGTATCCAAAAAAAAAGGGAATATAAAAAAGTAATCAAAGAGGTGCACAAACCAATACTTCGTATCAGTCGTATTCTGGGATCAGGGATAACAAAAAGAATAATGCTTCCTAATAAAGGACACAGAATAAGACCACTGAGATTAGAATAAAATGGGGCTAAAAATTGTAACATAAATGTTTACTCTTTTTCCAAAAGATCCCGAGGACGCAACTCTTTTCGCAGGCCGCGGGTCCACATTTCTTCTCGGCTTTCCAGCCATAGCGGCCCTACGTGTATATCATCATAAACCCCGGCACTTATATACATAAGGTCCGCAATAATTGCATAACTTGATGAGCTTTTATACGCGCATACTATATAATTGCATGCTTCGCCTTTCGCTGCTTTGCCCAATGCTTTAGGGCTTGCTACTGTGACCGGACGGCCTCAGTCACGGTCGAGGGGGATAAAAAAAGCCGAAAATTTTTTTTTTCGTTTTATGGTTTTTTTTAATTTTATTTTCTTCGATCTAGCATTCCATCATTCCAACCTTTATTTCTTTCTTCCCCTTCTTCAGATTCCTCATAGACCCAAAGCAATTACGTGCTTTATTCGAGGACGAGGACCCTTTTTTTTTCATTACTTATCATAGCTAGACCGCAAAGCATAGCTTAGGCTCCAAAAAATCTATTTTTTTTTACTTGTTAGGCTTCGTCGGGCCTCAGCCCTCCCTCTCAGCGAAGCCGAAAAAAGGGCGTAGCACTGGCTTATCATTGCGTCCCTTAAAGTTTCATGGTATTATATAAGAAAGTAGGCCCCTTTAGTTCGTGCTAATGTCTTTTTCAAAATGAATAAATAGAAAACTCACTATGTAAATAAAATACAATCGATTATCTACCCAAAAAGAAATAAAATCCCACAGACCTATTATGGTAATAAATATGGTTAAGCCAATCAACATTACAAAAGCATAATGATAAACAAAACCACTTTGAAGTTTACTTATCTGCTTGGCTAATTTTCGAAATGTGTACGAAATTCCATAAGGCCCCAAGATTTCAATAGCACCCTTGTCTAAAACTTTAAATGAAACTTCATATCCAAAACGCAAAAAGAACCTAACTATAAAGTCATTAAAAATTTTATCAAAAAACCAGCGCTTATTTAAAAAGCAATATAATCGATTACCCAAAGTACTTGTTTTCAAAGCGAAAATTAATGGATTTGCTACAAAATTTATATTATATGCCATAAAAGCACCTAAAGTACTAAACAAAATAGGAATTAGTTTAATAATTGTTGGAGTAGCAAACTCGGATTCGGCAAGAATTTCATTTTTTGGTAGTATGAAAAGGGAATTAGCCCAAAAATTGGTACCTAAACCAATCATCATATCGGTCCCTAAGCCGTTCCATCGCTGGAACGGCTTGGCTTCAAAACCGTACGTGAGGCTTCCGCCTCATACGGCTCCTCTCAGAATTTTTACGTTTTCTCGCTTGTTTTCAACATGGCAGTGCTTGTCTATAAGTTTTCTACGAACACACAAGGATTTCACTTTGATGTGCTCTACTTTTATGCCCTCGTGGTTTTCTAACATGTTTGGGCGATGTAATAAAGAGCCCTTCAGCATTTTGGTTACCACATTTGGAACCTTTAGATTTCAGTAGATAGTATTTCCGTTGAAGGTGTGCAGTAGAACAGAGAAGCCAAGAGCAAAAAAAAATCTAGATTTTTTGCTGTTGCGCTCTTTTTTCACGCGGCTTTTATTGGGCTCTTATCTTGTCTTGCCTTAATGTGCTTGTGACTAGCTATCCAACTCAGTTTGACTAGGTAATATTCTTTTTTTATCCCAAAAGCCGTTGTGTAAGAGTCGTACAAAATCCAGTTATCTTGGTATACTTTTCCTTTGAAGAGCCATTTTTTCTTTTCGGGGAAGTATTTTTGTTTGATTTTATCACGACCCCATGTCGGGTGCCGTCGGTATACCCATGCTCGGATCTTTTGAAAGATATCATGGTCTAATTTTCGAAATATATTGTTGCATTCAGAGTATTTGAAGTAGTTGCCCCATCCCACTACTTTGGGTACCAGGGTTATGATAAGTTGGTAGGCTGCTTTTCCTTTTGAAAAGTGAATGGCCCGTCGAATATCTTCGAGAAATCTCCGGCGAGACTCACGAGACGGAGTTATTAAAGTTTTAACTTTGCCCCATTTCCAGATATGATTAATTGAAAACCCTAGAAATTGGAACCCGGATCCGGTGTTGACTATCTGGATCTTATCTGAGTGCAATTCTAGTCCCATGCACTTTAACCACTCCCTCAGGAATGTCTGAGTTTGTTCTATGATCTCCTTGGATTCGTGAAGTACAACGAAGTCGTTGGCATATCTAACCAGTATCGGAATTGGTTCTTTGGGATATGCTCTCAGTGACCACTCTGTTAAAGCTGTCTCCATCCCATGGAGAGCAATGTTGGTTAGCAGTGGGGAGATCACACCATAGGTGCCCCTTTCCATGTACTGAGCATTATTTCCTAATCCGGTCATGAGGCCGACTTTAAGCCAGGCTTTGACCTGTTTGGCTAAATTAGGCAGAGTTTTCAGTTTGTCCAAGAGGGTTTTGTGGTTGATGCGATCGAAACATTCGGAAATGTCCGCGTTCAGCACATACTTGGGCTTGGCTCGAATAGCTAAGAATATGGCTTTGATGGCATCCTGGCAGCTTCGTCCGGGTCTGAATCCATAGGAATTGGGTTCGAAGCGGGCTTCCCATTCAGTTTCTAGGGCCATTTTGGCCAAAGCCTGCTTCGCTCTGTCTTCGATAACACAGATAGGCCAAAGAGATGAAAAGACGCGAAGTTTAGTTCGAAAAAAAAAATATAGATTGTTTTTTGCTTTCCATTTTCCAGGAGCAAAGCGTGCCTGATTGACTCTACGTTTTCTTGCGCCTAGTGCAGAAAAGGCGCAAGAAAATCTATATTTTTTTTTTGCTTTCCATTTGCTGGGGTGCTCTTCTTCTTTCCGGGGCTTTGATATTATTATTTGACGAATGGGCGTAGCCTTTCCATCCAATTGAAGACCTCTCGCCATTTCTATTTTTTGTGACCCTGAGGCCACCAACTTCTTGTAAATGTCAGGGTCCTTTTTCCTTTGGTTCTCCTGTGTAACTTGTCTCATGGCTAAGAGTCTGGCATGTAGATTTCGTATGAGTCTAAATTGTAGAGCACGCATCTTGTCCATATTGTTGGAGCGAGAAGCTTGGTAAATCCTGGTTTGGAGTCTAAAAACAACTGCCTCGACCTTGGGCCAAGGAATTTGTTCCCAGGATATTGTTTGGGTATCTATGTAGAACCTACTCATAACTTATTCTCCTTTCCAGTTTTTACTGAAATCCTAAATCTCCAAGTGGGCATAATAAAAATGCTGCGAAAAGAAATATATTTTGGCTGGCTGCACTCTGCGGCCTTGGCTTTTTAGAGAATCCTGCTCTCGTTGGGTTTATAGCTTGGCAGCCCGCCGCAAGGGAGCCCTACCAGAGTTTTCCAGTTTTGAGTATATTGGATAGTTATAGCGGCCCATAGGCGCAAGATGTACTTTGCGGGGTGGTCCCTTGGACATAGTCCTTTCAGACAGTGGCCATTTAGTCCATGGTCCATTGGATGTTCGGTGCAAAACCAAAAATTTGCACTGCAAGTACCCCTCATTCCTCCCTTTAATTTTAGGGCTCGTCCCTCAGTATGGTCAGTACTTGATACTGGCGGGCACCAAAGCTTACACTTGTTTACTTATGGTGGTTCACCAAGGCCTCTTTCCTCCTCCCTTTTTTGCTTACTTCCAACTCGGAGGCTGCCGGACCTCCTACAAAGGGAGGAGAGTCGACTGAACATTTCAGCCATTGGCGGGAATTTCGCCCGCATCCAATTCTCAATTATTGTTCACCTTGAAAAAAAAATCTATTTTTTGGGTGAGCAATAGCCGCTTCGTCACAGGAGTGACTTATGGGCTAACAAGTCACACTTTGGCCACGTATCCTACAAAAATACTTCCAAAAGCTAAAAAGATTAAAGGGATTGCCATAAGAATGGGCGCATCATGACATCGTAAGATGTCTCGCTTGAATGAATTTGTTGGTGCTAAAAAAGTTAAAAAAAGTAAACGAAAAGAATAATAAGAAGTAAAGAAGACAGAAACACTTCCTAACCAGAAAGCAAAGTTACCACTAATCGTATATTTAGTATAAGCGAGCTCTAAAATAACATCTTTAGAATAAAATCCAGTACAAAAAGGGAACCCTATTAAAGATAAGCTGCCTATAAGCATCATGGCATAAGTGAAAGGTAACAAGGAAGCAAGCCCTCCCATCTTACGCATATCTTGCTCATCTGACATAGCATGAATCACTGAACCCGCACTCAGAAAGAGTAATGCTTTAAAAAAAGCGTGATTCATTAAATGGAATACGCTAACGGAATAGTTGGAAATACCGCAAGCAAATATCATATAGCCTAATTGGCTACAAGTTGAATAGGCTATGACCCTCTTTAAATCATTCTGTAATATTCCAGTGGTTGCCGCGAAGAATGACGTCATAGCCCCTACGAAAGTAATCACAATCAAAGCCGTGGGTGAATATTCGAATAAAGGGGAGCACCTTGCTATCATAAAAACGCCTGCTGTTACCATAGTAGCTGCATGAATCAAAGCAGATACTGGAGTGGGCTACTCTTTTAAAAACCTCTTACGCTTCCATAAAGCAAAGAAATAATATTTTAGAGCATTAGGTAATAAGCTAATAAGCCTAGCAAGAGTAGGGACTGTATCTTCCACTTATGAAATAGAGACTCTCCCAAGAATCTTACGGATGCTGCGTCCTTAACAACTAAGATGCTTTTTTTTTCTTTTATATATGAGACGCCGTCTCAGCCCCGTCCTAACGCTTCTTGCAAATATATATATATTTTGCGAAGCAACAAAAAATATTTGAGCTTTTTTGAACTGCATCCTGGTAGATCCAGCGCGCGGCGCTTTGGTAAAGATGACAATAAGGCTGGGCTCAAGCCGAAAGTTGGAATGTAACATCAGGCCGCGCTGGAAAAAAACAATATATATATTTTTTTCCGTTTCCAGCTTATAACCAAAATGACGAGGCGTATTTGATTCAATACAAGGTTTTCTACATGCCCAAACCCTATACGGATCCTTCTATTCCATAAGACCTGCATATCTAGACTATATAATCTAAAAAAAAGATGATTGAATCTTTACGACAAAAGAATGCTTCGTATCTTAGTTAAATCTGGCCAGCTTTTTTTTTTCAAGGATAAATTCCATTTCTAACAAGAGGTCTCACGTACAGTCTCTGAGGATCCTATAGAGCTCCTTCAGCCTTTACTTCGTTGGGTGGGCTTGGCCTTCCTTTATAGGTTTCCTGCTGATTGGTCAAAATGAGATATTTTTCCGATGGGGACTCTCATTTGGTCGACGATCCCAGCATACAGTGAGATTGTTATAATGTACCTACTGGCACATGAGAGCCCTCAAATATTCGAAAACCCTCCATTGCATCAGGTAACCGAGTATGCAATCCTATTTGTGCAGATTTTCCAACAGCGCCAATGAAAAGTAAAATACAAATAACAGTTATGGCATGAAATCTCATATTGCAAAAAATAAAATAATGATGGGGTTCGGAAAAGGCGCTGGCACGAGCAAAAATAGTCGAAAAGTCTACTGTTTGAAAAATAGTAAAACAACCCATAATCCCGAGAGCTAATCCGAAATCACCTACTCGATTGACAAGCATAGCTTTTATAGCTGCTTTATTGGCCTGAAGTCGTGTAAACCAGAAATTAATTAACAAATATGAAGCGAGACCTACTCCTTCCCATCCTAGAAATAATTGAATAAAGTTATCTCCGGTAACCAACATTAGCATAAAAAAAGTAAAAATGGATAAATAGCACATAAATCGGGGGCTGTGTGGATCCTCGGACATATATGAAATGGAATAAAGATGAACTAAGCTACTTACAAATGTAACCACAATTAACATAACTACAGTCGGACTATCAAACACAGAGTCAAAAGTTTTATTTTACTGGGGCCTTGAATCGCAGAATCAAGCAGGAAATTTTTTGCGTACCGCAATGCGGCGGCCGTTCACCCAAGTAAAATAATAAAGTGCTCCCCGAACCGTGCGAGATAGTTACCTATCACACGGCTCACCAACTTGAGATTGTTATTAAGGCTTGGAGTAACCACTGTATGTTTAAGCAGGCCGCAGCAAAAAATAGATTTTTTTTTATTCGCTGCATATTTTTTTTTCATTGCCTAGTCGTATAGTGTCGCTTACCTTTGCCACTCAAGCGTACGGCATCTGCCGACTTAGGCCTCTTCCTTTTTGCCGATATCAGCGTTTTCCTGAAAAAACTCGCAGCAAAAAAATTTTTGAATATTTGAAGCGAGTAGGCAGGTACTACGAGCCCTCTGTCCCACGCATCTCTATCTAGAAAAATGCACGGTTCACCGGTTCCACCGAATACTCTATCGATATTGAGACATAGGTGCGCTTGAAGTGGTGTGTTGTCCTTATTGGACTCAGGCCCCCTATCTGTTCAGGCATATGCGCCCTCTTGCTGCCCATATGCAGGGGGAACGCGGGCCTCGCCTAATGCGCCAAGTTTGGGATACCTCCTCCACCTTACGTTTGTGACCTACGGCCTCACCTGTGTCTTAAAGACACGGTCAGGGCACAGCCAAGGATATTTTTGGCTACGTCCAGTATGCCCTTTTCCCGACATGCTATGATGCTCTAAAGGAGTTCGCCCCATAGAGTGAGTCGAGTCCGTCTCACCGCAGAGCAACTGCAGCGTCCAGATAATCTATCTATCCAGCAATTCATCCGGTGACTTCACGGTCGCCAAAGAAGCCCCAAGAAGCATCAAACATCTCGGAAAAAATCCATGGAGCAATTTTTATATAGCAAGCACTGGCTCCCAGTGCAACTTCATAAAAAGCAATCAGAGATAAAATAAAAGATAATGAAACACACGTGGTTGTGACTATAGCAGTTCCTCGTAAACCAAGAAAACGACCAAAAGCACCTGCTACACAACTACCTAGTAAAGGTAAAGTTACAATTAATAAATACATACATAAATCATTTTTTTTTATTGTAACCAAAATACAGTCGATTGGGTAGATAATTGATTGTATTTTGGGCGACAGCTGCACAAGCCAAGACTTAGATGAAGGCTCTGTCAATCTTAATAAATTGACACAGCCCAACAAATCAAGTTTTTAGCGCATCCAATAGAGTTCGCCGCATGCCATTACTATATAATGACATAATTGAAATTGAAAGAGAGGTCATCTTGGATCACTCCATTTTATTAGTAATCCACTCAGCATCTGCAAGGAGTGTCAAAATTGTGTTTTACTAAGTGCCGCAAAAAAATTCTTTTTTTGCGCGCAGTGGGCGGAACAACCTTGGCTACGCTGCTGTTATCACTTTATTGGTCTTTGTAGAAGCCGATGGCTTATGCAATCAATATTTTGCTTGGTAAAAGCTCATGAGGCCATTTAAATAATAAAAAAATAATAAGGCGGAGAAAAAAAATATTTATTTTTTTGTTCGCGAAGCACTTCAGCGGGGGAGAAGAATGACCCCCTGGCCAAACGAAGCCTTTATTTAATTGACGAAGACAATAGGAAATAGGGGGCTGCGGCCCTTAGCTTTAAGCACAATTGCAGGACCACAGAATAAAAAAAAATATATATATATATATTTTTTTTTTATTCCTCGCCAACTTATTATTTCTTACTATATTCTATTATATAGATGGCAAAACTACGTAAAACAAAGCTCAAAATTTGAATCTTTGCACTTTATGATTTTTTTATAAAAAAGCATTATCTTCTTTTAGTTCTAAATAGAATAAATAGAGGTTTTGGAGTATTCTGCATATCGTATAAGAGTAATTGCCATTGCCAAGGCAACCGTGGTTAGATGAAATTGAATCATTTTTTCGGCACTATCTCGGATCTAAGATAGACTAGTATAAATCAATAAAAAAGGAGTCTCTACACGCCTTAAGACAAGGGACTATAGATTTTTCAAATATTTGAAAAAATGCCGCAGGTCCAGCCGAGCCGGAATAAGCCGGGGATGTCTATAAAATAAAATGGCGAAAATAAAACGAAACAAAAAGATTGTGTTTCCACTCTGCGCTTCGCTTCCCTAAGCTCATTTGGTGAAAATGGTAAACACGACAGACTTAAAATCTGTTCCTATGGGTTATCGGTTCAAGTCCGATAGTGAGCATACTCGCTTGGTGAAAAATGGTAAACACGGCAGTCTCAAAATCTGTTCCTATGGGTTATCGGTTCGAATCCGATAGCGAGTATTTAAATGTCTAAATTGGAAAAAGGGCGAGTATAACTTAATAGGTGAAAGTGTCAGATTGTGAATTTGAAAACACGGGTTCGAATCCCGTTATTCGCCAAAAAAACAAATCATCCATTAGTTTAAATCTTTATAATTTTTGAGGACGCTGTTTTTCGCAGCAAAAAATATTTTTAATATTTTTGGGGGGTTCCCGAAATATTAAAAAAAAAAGGTTCGCTACAAACTTGGGTCCCCAGTTCTGTCAATAAAGCCGCAGGCTTTAATTGGCAAAGTGGGGACCCAAGTTACTAAGTGGTTATCCTCTGGTGACTAAGTAACCCTCCTTGCGTCTTTTCTTGTATAGTGGATGAAGCACAAATTGGCTTGTTCAAACAAGAGCATAAAGAATTATATGGGTAAAAAATGAGCTCAAAAAGTTGTTGAAATACTGATGTTATTTCTAAATTAGCCGCTTTTTTTATATCCATATGATTGACTAAAGTAGATTGAAGTTGCCCGTATAATAAAACTAGATTCTGGTTGTATGAGGCCGAAGGTAATAACTGTGACCATGTATTATCTGGTGCTTCTTTAGTTAAGTACAAGATACAAGTGGGACCTGCGCTATAAGCAAGCTGCTCAATAAAACCACCTTGCTTGTTTTTATGTGGTAGTTTTCCTTTGTAATTTGGTTGAAATAAAGTTCTACCTCGAAAGGCACACAATATATTTTTGAGTTGTCGCCATTGTCGACTTGTTAAGCCACTACAATGAAATAAAAGAATATATGGAGATTTTTTTTCAATCTCTTGGGCTTTTTTCCGTATAATAATTTGTTTTATTAGCATAGGATCATTATTATTATTTTTTTTCTAGTTTCTTATTTTCTTCTTTTTCGACATACCTTGAATTTGAGTAAGTGATGCCGGGTTTTTTTCTTATATCAAACAAATGCTATGTTTGTCAACATGGTTTCTATTTTCTGAATGATAAACCGCATAGCACAAATAGTGGAGGTGAGGTCAACCTTGCGTCGTACTATACAATAATTTTGTTAGGGCTTTATTATAAGCAGCTGCCTTCTGTACTGGCAGCTTTGACAAAAGGGTCACTTCGGGAATATATTCGTTTTGAATGGGGGTTTGAAAAATTGTATGACAAGACATCGGTTCAAATATCAGAAAACTCAGTGAATCCCTAAACCTACAGGTGATGCGTAGCGTGTAACAGAGAAATATTTTTTTTTTTCGAACCTCGTATCTTCAGCCATACTAATTGGATCTTCTCACTTTTTCAAACCTTCGGCTAGGAGACACAAGGCTCAGCCCCGAGCTCCATATTCCAGTCCATTTCTGCGAAAAGAGCATTTATGCGTTTTCTGACGATGAAATTGAAGCCCGCATGCTTCGCCCTGCTACGCTCTTCGGCCTCAACAAGTAGAAAAAGTAGGTTGAAACTACCTACCCTACGCGGGTCATTACTCTATATTCTTACTTGTTTTAATTAGG